TAGCGGAAAAGGGATTTGAACCCCTGCATGCGGATTATGATTCCGCTGTTCTAACCAACTAAACTATTCCGCCAACGAACTGAAGCGAACCTTTGTGCTGAGCATGCGCGTGCTACACTCTTCAAAACAAAGGGGGACCTCGTCTCCCGAAAGATAAAAATCAGTACATAAGGCATAGAATTGTTTCACAATTCGAGTTCGGTATGGGATCGGGTGTTTGCCTATTCTATTGTATCGCCCCTTTGTTTTGAAGAATGGACTCTTACGTTTCTCAGAATCTTTCTTTTTTTCGAAGCATAAACACTTTATTTTTAGGGTCATTCCGGCCGCAGGTTCCCCTACGGCCACCTTGTTATGACTTCATCTCAGTTACTGACCGTGCCGTGTAAGATCTAGCCGCCTTTGCGTGTAAGCCTTGCTCAGCAAGAGTATTGCAAGCCTTATCAATCAATGACGTTTTCACCTTATTCAGACACAACCAATTCCCAGGATGTGACAGGCGGTGTGTGCAAGGCCCGGTTACATATTCACCGCGGCGTGCTGATCCGCGATTACTAGCGATTCCAACTTCATGCTCGCGAGTTGCAGCGAGCAATCCGGACTGGGACAAGATTTAAGGATTCGCTCCGCCTTGCGGCATTGCTTCCCTCTGTGCTTGCCATTGTAACACGTGTGTAGCCCAGCCCATAAAGGCCATGAGGACTTGACGTCCATTTGTTATTATTCTAAGAGCTCTTTATCTCTTATTTCTTTAGGTTACCCCAAAGGTCAGACTATTTCATCAACTCTTACGTTGTCGGTGGAACAAAGTCACTTCCGGCAGGAAGTGGTTTAGTAAGCTTATACAACATTTCTGGAATAACGAATGGTCTAATAAGATCACAAAATCTTTGTGCACTACTAGCACGGATATAAAGCTTTACGTTTTTTTCAGCTCTATTATGAAAACTCGTTGCAAGATCAAATCGATTGTTTAATACTTGTGCTAAAGTAGCGCGGTCATTTTTTGAAAAAGAAGAGACATCAAAAACCATTCCAGCCCCATATTGACTATTACGACCGCCATCATCCATATACCAAAACGCCAGTGCCTCTTCATTCAGCCATTCTTCAATGCCTAGAGGAACTCGCTTTTCTTTTTCGGGATAAAAAATTTTCGCTCAATTTGAAACACACGCTGTGATCGTACACAAAAGGTTGTATATGCCTTCTTTGTTTTACTATGAATTTGTGTTCTACAAATGACTTTGTAATTTGCAGACAAAACTTTCATATGCTCCAGCTTGAAAAATTTATGAAAGAAGTATGCTTTTTGCTTGATTGAGTGTTCAATAAAGAGGCGACCAAAGGGGTCTATATGACCATCTCCTAATAATGTGCCTAAAATCCAGGGTGGTGTTTTATATATCATGCGTTATGAATGAAAAAAAAAGCGAGTATAATGTATGTATGGCGGAGCGTGTTAGGAGCAAGAAGGGTGAAATAAAGATCTTATTCAGCTTTTCGTTTCTGCTATGTTGTTTTTTGTAAGAGTTGCCGGGCGCTCGTGGAGAGTTTATTGGTAGGATATCCTCACTCTCTAGTCGTTGAACGTTCAAACCTACTGCTATAAGCCTATGGCTCACAAATGAGCCATAAGGTCTTCTCCCTTCGGTATGCTTCGCTGCAGATTGACCTTCTCAGCAACTATAAGAAAGCTGTAGAAGGTTGTCTTTGCAATTCACCCAGTTTTGTTTGTGCATGTTACCATGCACGGGGACAATGTCAAGTAAGGGCGCGTGGCCTTGCTCAAAAAAAGAGGTTTTTGCTTTGGCTAAAACTCTTTTTTTTGCTTTTTGCTTGATTCCCTAGCGGGATCAGCTTTTCGCGCCTTTTGTTTATCCCCACTTTCATCCGGCATATCGCCGGCAGTCTCCCTAGAGTTCTGTGAACAGCTTAATAAACGAGCCGCACTTTGCAACTAGGGACGAGGGTTTCGCTCGTTATAGGACTTAACCCGACATCTCACGACACGAGCTGACGACAGCCATGCAGCACCTGTAAAGCATTGTATAGTGCCTCTCCTCTCAAAGGGCGCTGTGCTTTATGTCAAGGGCTGGTAAGGTTTTGCGCGTTGTTTCGAATTAAACCACATGTTCCACCGCTTGTGCAGGCCCCCGCCAATTCCTTTGAGTTTCAATGTTGCCATCGTACTCCCCAGGCGGAGTGCTTATCGCGTTTGCTAAGCCTCTGATCGAAAGACCAAAGGCGAGCACTCATCGTTTACGGCGTGGACTACTGGGGTATCTAATCCCGTTTGCTCCCCACGCTTTCGTACCTTAGCGTCAGTCTGGATCTAAAGAGTTGCCTTCGCCGCCGGCCTTCCTTCTAATATCTATGAATTTAATCTCTCCACTAGAAATTCCACTCTTCCCTATCCAACTCAAAGACAGAACAGCTACAAGACCGTCCATAGGTTAAGCCTATGGCTTAGGTCTGAGCTCAATCTGACCGCCTACGTACCCTTTACGCCCAATTATTCTGAATAACACTAGCCCCCCCCGTATTACCGCGTCTGCTGGCACGGAGTTAGACGGGGCTTCTTTTTCGAGTCTTGTCATTGTCTCTTCTCGACGAAAGGGCTTTACGACCTAATTAGCCTTCGTCTCACCCACTCGGTATTGCTGGATCAGGCTTTCGCCCATTGTCCAAGATTCCTCACTGCTGCCTCCCGTGGGAGTCTAGGCCGTATCTCAGTCCCAGTGTGGCCGATCACCCGAAAAGGCCGGCTACGGATCGTTGGCTTGGTAAGCCATTCCCTTACCAACTACCTAATCCGACGCAAGCTCATCAAGCAGCGCTGATTCGAAAGAAATACGCCTTTCTCTTGGAACAAGATTGAAGCATGTTTCGAATGAAGCTTTTTTCTTCTCGATTCAAGAAGGCTAGGAGGGATTGACCCCGTCTGCTTGGTAGATTCTCACGCGTTCCTCACCCGTTCGCCACCCCGTGCTTCTTTGCGCCAAATGCAATTGCATAAAGCAAAAGAGCACAGCGTCCGACTTGCATGTGTTAGGCATACCGCCAGCGTTCATTCTGAGCCAGGATCAAACTCATTTTTTTGGATACAATTTGCTCTTTTCTATTCAAAAACAAAGTTTTTGAATGATGTAAAAAAGTTTTGAAAAAATTGAATAAATGTCCCTCCCCGTGGGAGAGCGAAGCAGGGGGCGCTAGTTCCATCAGCGGCTCTTCACTTCACTCCTTTTTGGGAGTGACTGCGTTAATGGAGCTGTTGCCCTTTGCTACATACGAGCGTTATTCCAAAAAAAATGAAAAATGAGAAAAAGTTTTGTTTTGAATAATAAAAAAACTTTCTATTCGATTCAAACATATTGTAACAATTAGCATCTTGCATTTATTGTCAATGAAATAAAATGTCAATCGATAACTATAAAAAGTGAATCTCTTTGCTTTGCAAACAAAAAAAGGGTGCTTTTGAATTGAACATTATACAATTGAATACGTTGACAACTGTATACAGAATTTGTTCAAGAGTAGAGAAAATTGGCTTTTTATTTCAAAAAAAAGGTCAATAATTTTATTCTTTTCTTATTCGAAATTGTTTGCTCTCCATACGCTCGGATTCGATTGTGCGGGGGTAGGACTCGAACCCACACACTCCGGGTCATGAGCCCGGCAAGCTAACCAATTACTCCACCCCGCGATTGACTGAGTGAGAGCTAATGCAATTTCAAATAAAACAGCATGGCTTTTTTATTTATGAATCAATCATTTTGAAAGAGAAAAAAAGTGCAGTTAATTTCAGAGGAAGCAATCCTTCTTTTTTTCATCGCAATAAGATGCAAGTGCGCTGCTTGGTTCACTTCTCAAACTTTGTTTATTCTTTTGATTTTATTCCAATGCCTTTTGGGACGGGGAGTGAAGAGCCTCTCCCCGAAGGGGATTGGAGCGAAGCCGTGGGCGCTAGCCCAAGGAGCGAAGAGCCTCTCCCCGAAGGGGATTGGAGCGAAGCAAAAAAAAGATTCTTTTTTTTTCAGCCCAGCAGCGGGCGCTAGCCCCATTAGTCATTTCACTCGTTTTTTGAATAAAAAGAATGCTTTTTAATAAAATGTTTTTTTAATAAATATATGCAATCAAAAATCAATTGATCTTTTGAAGTAGGAGACGAGAGTCTCTCCAGTTCTTCTCAACCGGGAGTGAAATGAGATGGAGGGCGCTTGCTCTACTCTTCTACAAGAAGTGGCTCTTCGCTCTCCAAATACTTTTTTTTCAAAAAAAGTATCAATCAACAATTGTTTTTTTCTTTTTTCAAGCAAGATACAATTGATTTCACGACACGCGTAGATTCTCAAATCTTTGAATCAATAAGTTGCTTCAAACTTAAAAGCGAAATTCAGGCTTATAGTAATAATAAAGAGTCCTTTTCTTTCAAAATTTTGTTCGTCTGCCATTCCTTATTGGCATTTCAAGAAGACTTTTTTTTTCAGCCCAGCAGGGTGCAACAACCCCATCAGTGACGCTGTTTCACTCCCTTTTTGGGGCAGTGACGTTGTTCCTGCAGTTTTTTGAATTGGATCAATTAACTTTTTCTTTCGAATAAGAATATATCACAAAGTCGCTCGAGTAAGAGAGTGCAGTCTTTTGTACTCTATTCAAGACATGTGTTTATGACTCATTAGAGAAAGAAATACAAAAATTTAGAAAATTGATGTTTTTTCAATAAAAAAAAGAATTGAAACGATGAACTATAAAGGAAAAAGCCCAACAATTGTAATAGCCCAAAGACTCAAAGAACAAAGGAGGGAGCAGCAGACTCCCCACCAAAGCTCCCATGAAATCTTTTTATTAAGTGTATGGGAAAAAAAGAAGCGTAAAGAAAAGCGAACTATAGAAAAAAAAATCCAGAACAGATCTCGTTAGTTTGACAGAAACAAAGATCTTTTTCAAAAGATTAAAGAAAAGATTTTAAAATTGATGCAAAACATTTGGAGTCGCCGTATAAGAACACGTTCAAGGAAAGATATACTGCTGGACGAAGTCATTCCAGAGAGTGAATACCAGATTTGTCATAAGATCAAAAACCTTCAGGTGCGCATTGGGGAGATATGACAAGGAGTTATAGGTTATGCAAAAGGATGGCAAAATCTAAAACAAGGCGATCCGTCTGGCCTAGATTTGATTAATCACGAGCGAAAAATTGTTATAGAGCTAAAATACTCATTTAACACCGATAATTCATCGGCTAGAAAGCATAATTATCAAAAATTAAAGGACTTTGCAATGAAACATCCAGACTATACAGTGATCTATGGTGTGATAAATGCCCAGAACGAGAAAGCAGAAGATAAAATAATAGAAGAGACCATAAGATACATGTGGGGCACGCTTCTTTTACGATTTATCTTTGCACCCAATTACAATTATAAACGCATTATTCAAGTGATAAAAGAGAATTTCAAGACACACATGCATTAGCATTGAGTAGTCTCTTGATGGATGATGCAACATGATAGGCCAGGTTAACAGGCACACTGTTTCCTATCTGCCGATACTGGCTTGCTACAGATCCAGAAAAGAGGGAATCATCAGGATAAGTTTGAATTCGTGCGTATTCTCTAACGTTCAAAGGCCTAGTCTCAATAGGGTGACACCTCTCTGTTCGTTTTTGACACGGGCTTGTCGTCAGTGTGAGACAAGGCTTATCCATACTCAATCTACGGGCGACCCCACGCTGACCCCCACCTGCGCGGTAAGAACGACCTAGGTAAGACTTCTGAATCTCTTGTGGTAGGTGTATTTAACAGCCACCTTCTGGGATTCGATCCATAATCTCACGCTTCCATTGTGGGTATTCATAGCCTGGGCTTGGTGGACAGCCCAGGAAAACATCTCTTAAGAGAATGGTTCTATTCAGTGGTAACGGGAATTCATAAAGCTCGGCAATATCATTCCGAACCCCGACGAGAAAAATTCTTTCGCGCTTTTGAGGAACTCCATAATGGAGAGCATTTAACAACTTGTGGTAAACATTGTATTTGTCGTTGACTCTTAGAAGTTCAATAAGCATTTGAAATATTTGCCCCTTCTGAATCGAGAGCAATCCCCTCACATTTTCTAGTAAAAAAACACGAGGGTTTACCTCTTTCACGAGCCAAATAAACTCATATACGAGATTCCCTGGAGAACTCTCCAGCCCTCCTCTGTTTCCAGCAGTTGAAAAACTCTGGCAAGGTAGGTCTGCCACGAGTACATCTGTACAGTTTTTATATTGAGATAAATCGATCTTTGAAATATCCTCCCATATCACTTGAATATTAGGAGAATTCTTTTGGAGGGTGTTACAACACGTCTTGTCTTTGTCGTTCAGCAACAAGGGGATAAATCCAGCGTTTATAAAACCACTACTCATACCCCCGATCCTGCACACAATTCGATAGTGTTGTAATTCATGGATTTAAGGAAATATGTTGAAAAAGAATAAATAAAATTGAGATCCGATGCTTATTCAACTCTCTTCTACTTATTGAGAGTTTTGGTTGGATCAGGGCTTTTCAGCAATCTCTTATACAAAATCGATTGCATTACAAAGCGCAGAGCAACTTTTTAAAGCGAGCGGATCAAAGAAAAAAGAACACTTTTTTTTATTATAAATCAATTTTTATTTTTACAGATTGATTTTCTTTTTTTATTAGTAGCCTATTTGTCTATTCATTTTTTTCTCACTCAAATCAACAATTACTATTGCCTGTGCTTGTAGCTCAATTGGATAGAGCACCAAACTTCGGATTTGGGGGCTGAGAGTTCGAATCTTTCCAAGCATACTGTAGCGAAAGAAAGCTGACCGCAACCTTTAGAATCAAAAGATTCTAAAAAGACTTGTTCGTTTTGAGTCAATCAAACATTTCGTTTCAAAATCATTGAAAGAATTGTGCTGTGCTCTTATCTTTTTTATTTGAACAAATATGCCTGCCCTCTCTGTTTATTTCTAACGTGCACATAGCTAAGGGCATTGTTTTCTTAGGATATAGCCCACGGAATGCACCTGAGTAGGGGAAGGATTTGCGATGCAAAAGAAAAGACCAATCGCGTGTATAAATACAAAAAGAAATAGCAAAGTTTTGAATCCTTTTTTTCTATTCCCCGCAATATTGCACAAAATACTAAAACTGTAAGTATATCTCAATATGATTGACTTGAGAGACTTATTCGACGATACAGAATTCAGAGTCAATCAAATAAAAAAGAGACAATTGTCTCTTTTATCGCTTTTCAAGTCAAAGCCAACCCAAACAATTTGAGTGGGTAAAAAGCAATTGATTTTGTACAAAAGGTTATTTGTATGAAGCACTGGACAAAACTCTTACAAAGACACAGTTTCTATAGTTTTTTGGAGCAAGAGAGTAGAATTCGTAATAATAGAGTTTTTTATAATATTTGCTCACTTGGTGAAATTGGTAAACACGACAGACTTAAAATCTGTTCCGTCTAGGTTATCGGTTCAAGTCCGATAGTGAGCAAGCTCGCTTGGTGAAATTGGTAAACACGGCAGATTCAAAATCTGTTCCTTCTGGGTTATCGGTTCAAATCCGGTAGCGAGTATTCAAAACTTACTAAGTGAAGGAATGTACTGGGGGTGGTAGAAAATGAGGCTTCAGTTTTATACTTCAAAAAATCGATACATTAAAAAGTCTCATTGTTTGCTGATCCTGGCTAGCCTGAAAAAAGGAGTTTTTTTATCTTTCTCTTTCTTACTTAGTCGACCGCCCACGAATGAAATCACTTGCAAAAAGAAGTGGAACACAGTCAAAAAATACGTTTTTTGGAATGAAATCACTCTCGTTAGGGAGTGGAGCACAGTGGGGCACGTTAGTGCCAGCAATGAAATCACTAATGGGGCTAACGCCCCCTGCTTCGCTCCTAAAAAAAAGTGGAACAAGGTGCGGCGCGCCAATGCCAGCAATGAAATTATTTTCGAAAGGAAGTGGGCTGCGCTGAAAAAAGACTTTTTTATCTGCGCTTCAATCCCCTTCGGGGAGAGGCTCTTCGCTCCTTGGGCTAGTGCCCACGGCTGCGCTCCAATCCTCTTTGAAGATAGGCTCCGTGCTTATTACGTCGTAATTTCACTTTATTTTGGAGGTTACTGCTTTCCATGATCGTAATACATTGTCCAACGAGGAGAGTATTTGCTGCAAGTTGACCGAAGTGCGGTCGTATAGTACACTCTTATCAAAAGAGCTAACATACTCGATTTTTGTAGGTTCGAGTGTCGATAAAGCTTTAAAATTCAAACAAACTTTGTTCAGAGCGTCAACATAGTTTATTAGTGATTCTTCTAAGATTTCCGGCAGACCCCAATAAGCCTTTACAAGAGCATACTCCTTCATGATCTCACCCATGCTAGGGTTTAGGACGCTGTTCAATTCCTTAGTGCTAAGCAGTTTTTCGCTAAACATCCCGATAGCCTTCTTCAAGCGTACCCGAAGCTCAACCAGTGCCCACTCTAGTTGCTTGCTCCTCAGCTCTTCTAAAACCAAATTCGATAGCGCTCTCATGCAAACAAACTCAAGAATTTGTATTATGTGAAATGAGCTTTTGTTCAATGTCAAAGATCCAGTTTTATTTGATTCAAGCAAGTTCAGGTGGGTTAACAATTTTTTGAGCAAATCAAAATTACTTAAGCGATCAATTATGCCTTCAAATTAAGTATTAATTGAAAACTTTTTTTTTTTAGTCAATCTTTTCATGCTTTCCCTACCCTATTCATTCTTTTATCTGCTTTTCTATTTGCTATTCTCAAATGATTTATGATCCAAAGAATTCAAAAAAAGAATGGATTTGAGCATAGGGAAAAACGGCAAACAGACGGCTGGCTCCTGCCCCTCTTTGAGATACCACTCTCTTTGGGAGGTGACCTCTAGAAGCTGCCGTCGATAAGCCGTACATTAAGTTGAGGAACCGCCCACTCGTCATCCGCTGTTTGCTGAGCTCTTAGATGCTCTTAGGATAAAAAATGCATAGACTCTGTAAAAACAATCGTAGGCAGCCCAGGCGATCAAAACAGGCAAAATTGCAACGAGCAAATGTTCAGCTTGGCAGCACTCAAATGCTTCAAATATGACCATAAATCCATGATTGAGCCTTGCCTCAAAAGGTGAAGGAATAATAGAGCTACCCCCACTATTGCCAGTGTCCGGAAGATTTGGCTTGTGATCTGGTGCCTTCGGCAAATTTTCAATAGCTTCTAGCATTTTTTGCCTATCCCGCTCATCCGAAGTAAAGGTGTTCAAATAGAAATCATTGTCTTGAATACAAGCCTTTATCTCATCAGATATATCAGGCAAGTTGTAGGATTTTTGTAGCGCCCCGTATGAACTCAAAAATTCCGAAACTAACGGCAATTGTGTTATTGCCTCTATACTAGCACTGCGACTAGTACTACCCTTTTCGTGTTGTTCAACAAGCATTTGTAAGTGAATTAAGGCACACTCTAGATGCTTTTTCTGAGATTTAGTAGGGCTCCATCGAACCTGTAAGTTGTTTGAACCTAACAAATTCAGCAAATTGAAGAAGAGTGACTGACCTGTTCGCTTGTTAATTGCTCAAGTTTAACAGGGTTTGATTGCTGCGCTTGATTCCTACCAGGAACATTTGGTAAGTTGGGAAACTTTTCTTCAATGCCGTAAATACCTTTTTTAGTCATATAGCTTATTGCCTCCATAGCTGCTTTGCTTTGCAATTGCAGATTATGGAGCCCTTTGCTTATATGAAGTGGGATTCCTTTTTGAATTGTTGAAAACTGAATAAGTAAATATTGAACGTTGTTTTTAAAATTTGGGTCGTGAATAGACTCGTAAATAGGTCTGCGTTGCATTTCTGATAATTTTGTCAGCGCATAAGTATAGATATCCATATCAGAGTAAGATTTTGGCATATACAAAGGAACATCAGTAGATGGGTTCGGAGATCGAGAAAGCAACTCACTAAGATCATCGGGAGTCGAATAGTCAGGTGGAGAAGAATTTTTTTTTTCAAATAATGTAAATAAATGCCGAATATACCGATGGTTATGGCTCCGGCCGAACAAAAGGCAATCCAAGGATTTATACCCTGGAAAAAAGAACTTATATTGTTCACTGTTTCTGAGCACTGCTGCTCAGCGGATGAGCCAATAGATTCAGTATCTGATGTGTTTTTTAAAATAGGTAGCTTTTTCATTCTTTTTTTTTATGGAAAAAAAGAGATTATTTGAAAAAAAGTCACTCCCGAGAAAAAGGAAGACTAAAGAACAATGTTGGAGGCAATACAATGTGCACAGCTGGTAGCGCCAAGTTCTCAATCAAATAAAAAAGAATAAACCTCAGTAGAGGGGACGCTATTGACCCAAGAAAAAAAAATGATGTGTGTGAACAGAGGGAGAAAAAACAAAGAGATGAGGGGTTCCCCCCCCCCTATCACTGGGGTGCCTTTTTTTTTCCTTTTCCCACTTTATAACTCACGTTGATCTTTTGATTTATAGGGACTGATTGCAAAATGAAAAGCTTTCGCCCCTCTTCTTCGTTCGGCCTCAACCCCACTCCCCATAGGGGATTGAGCACAGATCAAAAAAGACTTTTTTTGATCTGCACTTTTTGGGCTAGCTCTTAGGGCTTCGCACCTCTTCTTTAAAGGGGAGTGATTTGATTTTTCAGGGGAGTGACTTGAAAAGATTGTAGTTCCCCACTCCGCACGTTTATACATTTTTAAGAAAAATCAATCTTTCTAAAATCATCTACATAAGGTAGCCTCACAAATCTTGGCTTTGTGCACAGCACAGCACTCATTATTTTGAAATTGACTTCTAGATGTGGAGCTTTCTGTTTACGATTGATACAAAATCGAACCAATTTTTGCCTACGCCAATACCTTTTCAATCTTAATTGAAAAACGGATTTTTGAAGTGCAATAGCCGCTTCTGGTTGAAGCGATATAATATCGCCTGGTTTTATAGAGAAGTTGCGAACATTTACAACTTGATCATTGACTAAAACTTTTTTATGACTTATCAATTGCTTGATTACAGATAAGTTTGGGGAGATTTTCATTCGGTATAAAAGAACATCAAGCCGTGTTTCTAATGAATGAAAAAAAGATCCTAATCTAGGAGCCCCTGGAATGCGCCGATAAATGGATTTCCAATTGATATGTCCATAAAATTGTGATATGTACTGCCTTGCTCTAAGCTTTAAGAAATACTCGGAGACTCGTCGTCTAGAACTAACACGTTGTATCTTTTTATGCAGTCTTTTTTGCCTATTTGTACGCTTTTTGACCAGCCAAACATTTCTAATCAGCCGGCGACTTCTCTTAATTTGAATCCTATACATAATTTTTCAATATTTGAGACCAATTGAGTAAGGTTTTATAATTTTGGTTATACTCTTTTATTCGAAGATTGACGATGCTTTGATATACGCGAAAAGATTTGTCAATCTTGGTGATAGTAGAAAAAGGAAAAAATAGCTCTGAGCGTTTGTTTTAGGCTTTCCCCTAAGAATTCTTTTGGGCGGGGCGATTCCTCCCAATTGCGCTTTCCTTTTTTTTTTAATTGGCTTTGCTAAGAAAACGTGACGTTTCTCGTTTCTCGCTGCGCGAAAAGAAAGAGTTCTTTTTGTTTCACTCCACACTTTCGAAAGTGTGGAGTGAAGCAAAAAAAAGATTCTTTTTTTTCAGTGAAGCAGGGGGCGTTAGCCCCATTAATGGCTCTACGCTCTACTTACCTAACGGCACTTTCAGTAGGAAGTAGAAGCGACTATTTGTGCCTATTCTATAGACCCTACCTACTCTACTTTTCTCCTTTAGAGCATTCGAATACTGCTCTCTTTACAAGTTGCGTCTCATTGAGAAGGGCAACTGTTGTTTCAACCTTGTAGTTTAACGGTCTACCTCCCCAAATACAATATCTTGAGTACCTATAATCGTTACAACATCTGCAAGCATATGATGTTTTGACATAAAATCAAGGCCTTGTAAATGAGCAAAGCCTGGTGCTCTTATCTTACAACGATATGGACGGTTAGTGCCATTACTGACCAAGTAGACCCCAAACTCTCCTTTTGGTGCTTCCACTGCCGTATAAGTCTCACCTTCTGGAACATGCGCACCTTCTGTATATAATTTAAAATGGTGAATGACTGATTCCATAGACTGCTTCATTTGAGCGCGTGAGGGTGGGCTAATCTTACGATCATCTGTCTTGATCAAGCCAGTTGGCATCATGTTTAAGCATTGTACAATAATGCGCAAGCTTTGCCGCATCTCTTCAACACGTATGCAATAACGATCATAACAATCTCCCCGTGTACCTACGGGCACATCAAAATCCAATTGATCATATACGTCATACGGCGAGGCCTTCCTTAGATCCCAAGAAACACCTGAGCCCCTCAACATGACTCCACTAAAACCCCAGTCGAGAGCTTGCTGGGCTGAGACAGTGCCGATATCAACCAAGCGCTGCTTCCATATTCTGTTGTTTGTAAGCATCTCTTCTATCTCATCAATACGAGAAGCAAATTGCTCACAAAATCGAAAGATGTCTTCACTGCATCCAAGAGGAAGATCTTGCGCAACACCTCCAGGCCGGATATAGCTTGCGTGCATTCTAGCGCCAGATACTCTCTCGTAAAATTCAAGCAGCTTTTCTCGCTCTTCAAAGGCCCATAAAAAGGGTGTTAGCGCGCCCACATCCATAGCGTGCGTGGTCAGAGCCAGCAAATGGTTCAGAATTCGAGTAATCTCACAAAAAAGAACACGAATGTACTGAGCTCGTAAAGGTACTTCGCAGTTTAAAAGCTTCTCAACTGCTAAAGAATAGGCATGTTCTTGTGCCATCATAGAAACATAATCGAGGCGATCAAAGTAAGGCAAAGCTTGTAAGTAAGTCTTATACTCAATCAACTTTTCTGTACCCCGATGAAGCAAGCCTATATGGGGCTCAGCACGTACAACAACCTCCCCATTCATCTCTAGTACAAGCCTTAACACTCCGTGAGCTGCGGGGTGTTGTGGGCCAAAATTAAAAGTAAAGTTCTTTATTTGCTTTGTTTTTGCCATGGTGTTTCGAATTAGAAGACCGTTTGTCTATGTTTATGTTTTGGAAAGTCAAAAAAGAAAGAAGCAAAGAGCATAAAATACTTGAATGAGTTGCTTCTAAAATTATTGAATCGTATGCTGTGGAAGTCTTACGTGTTTTCTTTTTAACTACGAGTCAAAAAACTTGAATGAAATTGGAGCCGTGGGCACTCGACAAAACAGGAGAAAAGAGTGACCTTTGATTGGTTGTTTGTTGTTTCTTTTAGAATGAACGTATGCAATCAAAAATCAATTGATTTTTTGACGCGGAAAGGCTAGAGTCTCTCTCAATCACTCCCCCCGGTGAGCAGAACACAGTGGGGCACGTTAGTGCCACCAATGAAATCGTTAATGGGGCTAACGCCCCCTGCTTCGCTCTCGATAGGGAGTGGGATCGCGTAGATGCTGGCGATCGGCTAATCTTGAAGCAAAGAGCGGCTTTCTTTAAAGAATAAGGTCTTATTGACTCTCAAACTACTTCAATTTATAGCCATTCAATCATTTGTAAAAGAGCAGAGTGCGCAGTGTCTGAAAATAAAGTGAAGTGATCCGCTCTCCAAATGAACCTCCCATACTGTGAATCTTAGCAAAATTGGCTCAAAAGAAGACAAAAAATTGCTAAGAAAAAGGGAAAAGCAGATACACACAATTTTTTAGACTGCTTTTTTCTCTATCAAACGCGACGCTTTTTTGGAGCTCTGCAGCCATTGTGTGGTTTAGGAGTTGTGTCTATAATTCGCTTGATTTGAAGACCTCCTATTCGTAATCCCTTCAAGGCGGACGGTTTTCCATAACCAACGCCTTGGACTCTAACTTCTACACGTCGAATTCCTAACTTTCTGCACTTTTTTGCCACAGCTTCTGCAACAGATTGAGCCGCATAATTTGTCGAGCGTCGCGAAGCTTTGAGCCCAATTGAGCCAGAAGAGCACCATACTTTAGTGTTTCCAAAGCGATCTGTTATTGTTATGATTGTATTATTGAGTGTGTTTTGAACGTTTGCAATTATACGAGTTTGGTTGACACGGAAGCGTGGCCTTTTTTGAAAGCTTCTTGACTTTTGGAGCGAGGAGCCATACTTTTCGAAAATGCGGAGCTTTTTAGGTCTCAGCCATGCTACTTTTTTTTTGATCCTTTTTCGAGCTTTGGGAGGGAAATGATAGGTTATAGAGGAGCTTTTTGACAGAAAAGGAGCAAAGCTGCGGCGCAATCGATAAAAAGGAGTGCGCTGTACAAAAGCTTGCTCTTTTGCTCTCAAAGCGATGCTAAAATCGATAAAAGCTTTCCATTTTTTGACAGCCCTCTTTTGAATAAGAGGACAATATACTCTTTCTTTTATAACTCCTCTTCGATTTTTTCTATACAAAAGTTTTTCAATCTTATATTTGAAACTTCTTGCTTGCCAGAATGTCTGACGAGTAGATTTTTTAATAAGCCGAGATTTTACTAAAATTTGCAACAATTCGTTTTTCGGGCTAATATCTAACAGCCAAGAAACACAATCATCCCTATTCCCTCCTTTGAGTTTTTTTGTTTCTTTTGGGAGTGGAACAGAGTGGGGCACGCTAGTGCCACCAATGAAATCACTAATGGGGCTAACGCCCCCTGCTTCGCTCCCGATAGGGAGTGGAACGTGCGGGTTAGGGGTTGACAGTTTTTCAAAGTTACTTCTCTTAAGCGACGGAAAGAAAAGGCGCGAGCTTTCTCGAGCGAGTCCTAGCGGCTTTATTTCGCGGTCTGATAGAGAATTGACATCATAGTCATAATCAGCTGCTCTTAAGATTCGTAACCTATTGAATCGAACTCCAGCCATGCGTAAACCCTGTAACAACAAACAAGTTGGCTTGGTATATTCTTGAATGACAACATCAATACTCTGAATGCCTTTGAATATACAAGCTTTTCCTAACTTTAAGCCTAGCAGCTTAGCTTCTAAGTCAAGAGATTTATGACGTAAGCGAAGGCTAAGGTGGTTACCCCGTAAGCTTTTAAAAAGGTCACCGCCTGAAGGGTTTTGATCTGGGTAGAGGCTAGGCGCGCAATCTGAATGATTGAGTGGCAGCGCGGGATGCGTCATGTGTTTACTGTTGGTGTTTAGAGCATCTAAATTGACTAAAAGTGGAGAGTGTAGCCACTCAAATCCCTTGCGGGGGGCGAAGCAGGGGGCAACAGCCCCATCAGTGGCTCTTCGCTCTCCGTAGACGAATGGAGTGCTCTGTCTTGAGGCTAGCTCCTTTAAAAAAGAGACTATAAGTCTACGACGCCTTTGGGATTGCGGTTTAGAAGAGCGGATAGCCAAAAAGGGAGCAAAACCATTCCATTTGGATGCGGCTTTTCGTTTCATGCCTGGCTGCGTCCGCTTCTGGGGGTACCTTTGCTGCACTCCATTAGGCGACTTGCTTTGTTGCTTCAATTTACGTCGAGTAGCTAGCGCCCCCTCCTGCGGTGATATAGAAAAGTCTTTTTTTTGCTTCACTCTCTGGGCCAGCGCCCACGGCTTTGCGGAAAAAAAAAGCCTTTTTTTTCTCTTCGCTCCGCTCTCTACCGGAAGGAACTTTCTTCCATATTTTTTGAAAGTGTGGCCCTTCGCTGAAAAAAAAGAATCTTTTTTTTGCTTCGCTCCAATCCCCTTCGGAGAGAGGCTCTTCGCTCCTTCGTTTCTTTTTTTAGAACGTGGGGTAAGGCTACAAAATAATATAGGGTTTCCTGAAGAGTCTTTGATAACGGCCAGAGTCTTCTTTCTTAATGCCCGATGAGAGCTTGTTTTAATTTGTAGTGTAGCGTGTATCATCGTCTATATGGTGTAGTGTTGTGAACTCGTCGACAAGTCTTTGCATTTGTATGGGTTCGTTGTCCACGACAAGGGAGGCGGCTGTTGTGTCGAAATCCGCGGTAACATCCAATCTTTATAAATGATTTGATATCTTGTTGGATTAATCTTTCTAAATCTGAACCAATTATAAAATAACGGCTCAAAATACGTCTAATTTGTTCTACATGCATTCTTTTTAGCTGATTGATCTTTACGGATTGGCTAAGGCCTATCAACTCGCAGATCAACATAGCTTTTGTTTTCCCTATACCAAAGATGGCTTGCAAGGCAATGTGCACACTCTTTGAAGGTTCCATTCTTTTACCCATAATATAAAGCATTTTTTTTTACCAGACTTTTGACTTACAAAGAGTAGAAAAAAAGAAGAGATAGGTCTGCAAAGAAGCTGCTACCAACTCGATTTTTTCAAACCCAATACACGCCCTTGAGAGGCAAGCTCGCGTAAAACGATTCTAGACACATGAAAAAAACGATAAACAGACCTAGCTCTACCAGTGACAACACAACGATTACGACTTCTTGTCATGGAACTATTTCGAGGCAATTTTGAAAGCTTTGCAATATATTGGTATCGAATAGCATTTGGTAGATTGCGATCATAAGCAATGGATTTGTATTCGTTCCGCTTGTGTTCGTATTTCAATGCTAATTTGCGGCGCTTTTTATCTGTGATTACTCTATTGGATGGCATAATAAATTTGGATTATTATTTGATTTTTCTAAAAGGCCACTAAACAGTAAGGCTGTTTCCTGACGTGTTTTTGTGCGAGTGACTATCATAATATGCATACCTTGAGCTTTTTCAAAAAGACTCCAATGGTCTTGCATTTCATGAAAATCAAGGAGAAGCACAGGGCTTAGCTTACAATCAATGCTTCTGCTGCCTAAACCAAAACGGAGTTGATCTATAGGAAGCGTTAACATCATTTTTTGTAAAAAGTCAAACATCCTGTCTTTTCGCAAGCGTATATGGCTTCCCATTGCTTGACCTGTAATAATTTCAATCATTTGGTCGTGATAACTTTGTCTTGACCTTTTCATTCGAACCCAGACAGAATCATAGCTTATTAATTCCATAAAGGTGTGAACATTTTGTTTTAAAACAAGATCTTCATTCAATACATTCCAAATATAATGTTTCATTGACGGGGAGTCTAATTTTCAGCGGCTTTCAGTAGTAGTTCCTTTTTTTTTTCAATAATTGAGAATCGAGCAACCACTCCTTCCCGGTAGTGACTTCGTTAGTGGCGCTAGCGCCCCCCACTTTTTTCTACTCTGGGGGGGGAGTGAAGCAGGGGGCGTTAGCCTCATTAGTGATTTCATTGGTGGCACTAACGTGCCCCACTGTGTTTTACTTTTTTATTCGTTTTCGAACGAAAAAGGAAGGGAGAGAAAGGGTATAGGGCTCTGTTTTAGAGCTATTTTGAGAACTCTAACAAATTCTAGGTGCAAGAGAAATTAAACGAGTATGTCGCTTTTTTCTTAATTCATGGCCTACACCTTTTAGAATGCGGCTTCCTATTGGCAGCCCTTTTTGCAGTAAAATAAGGGCATTATTGTCCCATTTTAAGTGACTTCCGTCCAATCGACTCTTTGCTTTTTTTGTTTGTACAATTATTGCTTGATATACACCTTTTCCTTTGATTGCGCTGTCTTTCTCTTTTTTAAGCCGACCTTTTTGGATCGCAACCACAATCATTTGCCCAACGATTGCACGCTTCAGGTGGCCTGGAATTTTAATACACTGAGCAAGCTTTACTCCAGAATTATCACATACTTCACAAAAGGTGCCTACAGAGATCATATGAATTTTATTGTTTTTTGATTTGCAAGGGTTCAACCCATTGCACAAATTTGGTACGGAAGCCTAATTTATGAGATGCTAAGATTGCGGCCTGCTGTGCATTTTGCAAGCTCACCCCATCCATCTCAAACAGCAACTGTCCTGTCTGCACACGAGCAATCCAGAAAGAAGGCTGTCCTTTTCCTTTTCCCATACGAACTTCAGCCGGCTTTTGGCTCACTGGGATATCGGCAAAAACCCTTACCCAAATTTGCCCGCTTCTCTTCAGTTTTCGGCTAATTGTACGGCGTGTTGCTTCGATAATTTGAGATGAGACCCTGGTAGCTTCTAAACTCTTAATCCCAAATCTTCCAAAAGATAGCTTACTGCCTTCTGGTTTGCATCCGGATGCAAAACCTTTTTGATATTTTCTGAATTTCGTTTGTTTAGGATAATGCATTGATTGGCCAAAGTTAAAAAGATGAGCTTGAGACCACTGTTAAACCGCCCCAATTCCGTTTGGGAGGTGGCACTCATTAGTGGCTCTTTGCTAGAAAAAAATTCTTTATGGACTGCGCAGAAGAGATTGCTCTCGCGAAAATTGGCGCAAAAAAAAGTTTCAATAGGTGTTTTAATACTCTCCGCTTCGCATCTCACAAAAGAAGAAAAAGCCAAAAATAGAATTGAAAAGCTCGGATTCAAAAAAAAGAACACCTTTTATCTTGAAGTGAGGTTACCCATCCTATTGGTGACCAATAGCCCTCTTGTTAGACCTCCACCTTCTTGCGGGAAGCGAAGAGCTACTTTTCGGAGGGGATTGGAGTGAAGCAGGGCGCGTTAGCCCCGTTAGTGGCTCTACGCTCCACTTTGATCGTTTTTTCTTTTTATTGTCTAGAGTATCGTCACCTTTTATAGAGTAAGAGACCCAAACTTTAATCCCTAGCACACCATGACGTGTTATGGCCATAGATTGAGCATAATCGATTTTTTTTTTGAATGTATGTAAAGAGGTTTCGCCTAACTTTCGCAAGTCTGTTCGAGCAATAGCCTTGCCATTGAGCCGGCCCGAACAACTGATACGGACTCCTTTAATAGCCTCATATTTTTTTATATCCTTAAACAACCATTTACAGATCGATTTAAACCGCTTTTTCTGCTGCAACAATGAACAAATATGGGTTGCAATCAAAGAGGCGCTGACCATCATACTATTAAGCCTGAGCGGAACAATGAAAGCGTTTGAGCCTGAGGTGAAACGAAACAACTCAGTCATATGAGTATTGTATGGTCGTTTTGAGGGAAAGGAAGAGGATTCAAGAAGGCTGAATGGTGTTCTGACAAAGTTTATTTTGTGCTGGGGCAAAGAAGAGAAAAGTGGCTGTGCAATAAACAAAGAATTCTTTTTTTGCTTTGCTACACTTTTTTGTGAGAATGGTTTTGTATCGGAGAGTTGCTTTTTCTCTTCTGAGTTTCTATCTTTGTTCTGAGTGCCTAAATTGTTACACGGGGCTTTATTGGAGCGTAAACCTAGCATAGTCACAGCCAATGGAGTACTCTTTTTGAGAGGGTTTAGAAAACTCTTGCTCAAACAGAATTTCTTCCTTAATTGTTTCGCATAATTCGCGAAAGGAAGCAACTTGGTCAACAGCATATTTTTGTTCATATATAGATGATAAAGTGCAACCACATCAATCACCGATAAACGCTTATTGGCAGGCATACGTAAACCTTTTGATTGAAAGCGACTAGTCTTTTTATTGAGATGTTTAGCAAATCGAAATACACGCCGACGTTTGTTTCCGCGTAATTTTAATCGTCGGTTGCGACGAAGAAAAAATAGATGAATATAGTTCTTTTTTGGAAATTGATGGCATACAACGCTTGCCGGGCGAAAACCAAATTTACGACCGGTAGGAGGCATTAATGAATCAAAAAATTGCTTTTGGTTGAATTCTTGGTAGAATAAAGAGAAAGTGTTTGCATCACTATACCAGCATGATTCTGGCCAACAATTTCCGTAAAGTCGTGTTGAGATTGGAGATGTTTTTTGTCCCATATTGCTTACTTACCATTTTTTTCAGTCTCACAACAGTTCACTGAACCTTTTTTGTTTCATAGTATATTGAAGCAGCGACTAAAAGACTTATTGATGAAGATCATGCGCCCTCTTTCAAAAAAACAATAAAAGAATTTTTTTTTTGCTTTACTGATGAAACTTAAGCCCGTTACTGTGTAGCACTCCCTCTCGGGAGCGAAGAGCCACTAATGGGGCTGTTACTCCCCTGCTGGGCTGAAAAAAAAGATTCTTTTTTTTGCTTCGCTCCCCGGAGGGGAGTGGAACACAGTCAAAAAATACATTTTTTGGAACACAGTGGGGCACGTGAGTGCCACCAATGAAATCACTAATGGGGCGTTAGCCCCATTAGTGGCTCGTCGCTCCTCGTAAGAGATTGGAGTAGAGCAGGGGGCGTTAGCCCCATTAGTGGCTCTTCACTCATTCAAAGAATAGAGTTGTTTTTTTATTTAAAGGCCTTTAGCTTCTAGCTGTGCTAAAAAAAAGAATCTTTTTTAGCAAACTAGACAGCAATTTTTTCCAGGGCTTTATTGAACGTCTACGCAACTTGCGCAGAAGATGTTGCTTGGTGTGTTATTAATCGATTCTCCAAAATGCCAAGAAAAGGAACCAAAGCAAAGTATAAAAAGAACACAACTGTTGCAATCTGTCCTATAAGCACATACGGAGGTTCTACTGGTTGACAACCAATCCATCCCAAGATTAAACAGTCAGCTGCAAGAACCCAAAACAACTTCTTATGAATTGGACGAAAGTTTGAGCTTCTTACATAAGAAGTATTAATGAAAGGCAAAGCGAATAGTGAAAGAAAAACTAATGCGATTGCTGCAACTCCGCCCAGTTTGTTTGGGATGCTACGTAGTATTGCATAAACGGGCAAGAAATACCACTCTGGAACAATATGAGCTGGCGTTGACATTGGATTTGCCGGGATGTAGTTGTCCGGGTGTCCTAGCACGTTTGGGGCATAAAAGATAAAGATTGAAAAGAAGAGTGCAAATGCAACCCATCCAACTAAATCTTTTGTATAATAGTAAGGATAAAAGGGAATCTTGTCCACAGAAGAGTTGACCCCTAGAGGGTTGTTTGAACCGTATTGATGCAAAGCAGCTATATGAACAATACTAGCAGCTGCTATAATAAAAGGCAGCAGATAGTGCAGGCTATAGAACCTATTTAAAGTTGCATTATCTACTGAGAAGCCCCCCCATAGCCATGTGACTATAGTATCTCCTACAACTGGAATTGCACTTGCTAAGCTTGTAATAACAGTTGCTCCCCAAAAACTCATTTGCCCCCATGGCAAGACATAGCCAATAAAGGCAGTAATGATCATAAGCAACAAAATTACCACACCAACACACCACACAAGCTCTCGTGGGCTTGCATAACTCCCATAATATAAGCCACGAAAGATATGCAAGTAAACCACAATAAAGAACATGCTTGCTCCGTTCGCGTGCATGTATCGAAGGAGCCAGCCTCCCGTGACATCACGCATAATATGCTCAACGCTTAAAAATGCAAGGTCTACATGAGGAGTGTAATGCATGGCTAAGAACACACCTGTAGCGATTTGGAGCACTAAGCAAATGCCGGCTAAAGATCCAAAACTCCACCAATAGCTTAGATTGCTAGGTGTTGGATAGTCAATTAAGTGATCATTCACCACGGAAAGAATTGGTTGCTTTAGAATGGATAATCGTCTGCTCATATGTGCAAATATATAGAGTGAACGGTAGGCTCGACCCCCCTCTAAGGAAGTCAAAGAAAAAGAGACAATTTTGGAGGTGAGGGGTGACAAAAGCTCCAGCGCCCTGCCCTGTTATTCCCTACGGGGGTAGCTCTCCGTCCCATTTGTTGAATTGATTCAAACGGCTGTAGGATCTCTTACTGCACCTTTCTTTTATTTCCTCCAAAGCTTGAACAACGACTTCAAACGTGCAACAAAGGCTTTCCAGTGGCTCCATTGAAGCGTTTGTGAACTCCTCGCAAGGCGAAATAGCGGCGCAAGCAAGGCTACGATTCGATCTTTGCTGCGAAGCACAAGAGCAAGCAAGACTAGCATGCATAAGAATACAGGGGCAGCAAGCTCTACGGAAAGGTATTCAAAGAACCCAATGAAAGCGCTCAATTCATCCTTTATGCTTTGCTCGAAAGGTGAGCCAACAAAGGGTGAATCTGCTTTTGAAGAGCTAGCTCCAGTTGGGGGAACTGCCGTGTCCTGTTTTGCTCCTTCTGAGCCCCCTTGTTGAAGTCCAGAGGCTGCCGTTGCAGAGCTCGCAGGCTGAGTTTGATTGTTCTGATTTGCACTGAGCTGCATGCTTGACCCAGAGATAGCCTCCGATGCAGGGGCGGTCTCTACTGTTCCAATATGTTCCAGTGCCGTGCTCTTTATCAAATCATCCTCCTCTGCATTTGCATATCGCTCCAAAGCTGTAGAATAATTGCGTGCTAAAGATTCCACATACGGTTGTATGTCTGCAAGAGAAAGGTTGGGCAGACCCCACGAATTTTTATACATTTCGTATCTTTCTATGATTTGTTCGCTTGTAGGGGAAGAAACTTTGAGTATGTTCTCTTTCATAAAGTTTTTGTCTTGGGCTTCAGGTCGAGTTGTAACAAATCTGTCCCAATTCTCTACCCTTACTTCCAAATCAATCATAGCCCATTCAAGCTGCTTGTTTCTTAGCTTGGCTGGAACGTGCCCTGAAAGCGCTCTTGCCCTCGCAAACTCCAAAAATTTCATTAGCTGGGGATAGAGTGGCCAATCCTCGTCTGCAGATTGTTTCCAACCTTTCGAAAGAACATCCAGAGCCTTCAAAATCCTTTTCGTATGGTTCGGATCGTTTAGCATAGTTAGCATGTAGCGCGCTTTGTTTGGTAAGTCACCCGGTGTCAATAAGCGCTCAAACAGTTGCTCTTCTGGCAAATAGCTCTGTTGACGAAACATTTTTTGAAAGTGGATGTTTACAATATTGCTCCTTTGGAGATCCAAATTAGATAAACGAGTAATAGAGCAGCTAGGATCCAGAATTTTGTTGCATTGTTCGATCAACAAGTTTAACGAATACTCCCCATCACGCATGTCACCAATTATACGATTCCCACCAACAAGAAAACGATACTGTTCCTCACTTTCCTGCTTGGTTACGGGATCCTGATCATTTCTATACTTGAATATGCGGTTTGCGTGCCCTTTCGAATATCTCCCAAAAGCATGAACAACGTGCTGTGTTATCTCTGTTTGGGCTGGTCTTTCTTTAGGCGTTTGATCCCCAATCGTTTCGCTTTTACTCTCAGCGGAAGCAATGGGAGGATTCTTAGGTTTGCCATCCCCCAAGCTTGGTTTGCTAGGATCTGAGCCACTTCTCAAGTACCACAGCAGTAGGCCTGCCCCCACAGCTCCAGCAACTACGAATAAGGCAATGGGGGCATAATCAATAACAGAATCGAGTATTCGTTGCTGGAGCGATAGGGTGGCAGGATCCTGGTTGATATTAAAGCTTGGGCTTTGACCTATTTGCGGCTTTATATAGTTTTTCACTCTTTTATGCTTGCTTATGGTTGCTTATAAAATCTGCAGTGACCTGTTTTAAAAAAGTCGCAAGTTGTTCATCAAGCTGCGGGCTTAGTGTCTTCTCTTTTTGAATCTTTGCCAAGATTTCTTGGTCGATTGTTTTTAAGACCAGCTGCTCGTAAGCAGAAATCTCTGAGATTTGGATCTTGTCTAAGAACCCTTTGACAGCAGCATAAATAACAACAACCTGCTGTTCAATCCGCATAGGCTTATACTGCTGCTGTTTTAAAACTTCAGTAAGTCGCCCTCCTCTATTGAGCAAGTACTGTGTTGCTGCGTCTAAATCAGACCCAAACTGAGCAAAGGCTGCAACCTCTCGATATTGAGCAAGCTCAAGCTTTAAACTACCACAAACTTGCTTCATTGCTTTCATTTGCGCTGCGGATCCTACACGGCTCACAGATAAGCCTACGTTAATAGCAGGCCGAATCCCACGATAAAAAAGCTCAGTCTCTAAGAAGATCTGACCATCTGTAATCGAGATCACATTGGTTGGAATATAAGCAGATACGTCTCCGGCTTGTGTCTCAATCACTGGTAAAGCCGTTAAGCTACCAGCTCCTTCAGCGTCTGACATCTTCGCTGCTCTTTCTAAAAGTCTTGAATGGAGGTAAAAAACATCTCCAGGAAAGGCTTCGCGACCTGGAGGTCTTCGAAGCAGTAACGACATCTGCCGATATGCAACTGCCTGCTTACTTAGATCATCGTAGATAATAAGAGAATGCATCTTGTTGTCGCGGAAATACTCGGCCATAGCACACCCAGCATAAGGCGCTAAAAATTGAAGTGGAGCCGGATCAGACGCCGTAGCCGCCACTATAAGTGTATACTCTAAAGCACCCTCTTGTTCTAGGATTCTTACAAGTTGTGCCACAGTTGAACGCTTCTGTCCTATTGCGACATAAACACAATATAGCTTATCAGCTTCAATAGATCCCTTATTGTTCATCCGTTGGTTTAAGATAGCATCAATCGCGATTGCAGTCTTTCCGGTCTGCCTATCTCCAATGATAAGCTCACGCTGCCCACGGCCGATCGGCACAAGGCTATCAACTGCTTTTAAACCAGTTTGCATTGGCTCATGCACAGATTTTCGTGCAATAATTCCAGGAGCTTTTACCTCAACCCGGCGCCTGTCCTTTGTTCCCAAAGGTCCTTTGCCGTCGATGGGTACACCTAATGCGTCGACAACGCGGCCGAGAACTTCTTTGCCTACTGGAACGTCGACGATAGAGCCTGTTCGTTTCACAATATCACCCTCTTTGATGGCGGTATCACTACCAAACACCACAATCCCCACGTTTTCGCTCTCTAGGTTGAGTGCCATACCCTTGACTCCTGTTGAGAATTCTACCATCTCTCCGGCTTGAATATTATTCAAACCATATACACGAGCAATCCCATCCCCTACAGATACAACACGTCCGATTTCGTCAACTTCTAACCTTTGGGTATAATTACTGATACGTTGTTCTAACAAACTTGACAATTCTGCTCCAGATTTCATAGTTTATAAAAGATAAAAAAATGTTGCTTATTTCAGCAACTAGGGTTTTAACCCTTTTGAAAACAAAAAAACAAAGAAAGACTAAAGAAAAACCCTAATGGCTTGTTTTCTTTAGCTCAGTAGAAAAAAGTTTTCTGCTTGCTTTATAGCTCGACCCCCAAACTTTGCACACGATTAAGCCTTTTTTGGCTCTATAGACAACTGATTTGCCTGATCTTCCCATGGGCTTGTGCAGTCAAAGAAACGAAATTCTTGGCTAAGCTCAATCTTTTCTGAGACAACGCGCTTTTCTGAATCATCGTAACGCACCTCTGTGTATCCACTTAAAGGAAAGTCTTTTCTTAATGGATGCCCCTCAAAGCCATAATCTGTTAAAATACGGCGTAAGTCAGAATGATTTGAAAAATAAACACCAAAAAGATCCCATGCTTCTCTTTCATACCAACCCGCTGAAGGGTACAAGTCCGAAACAGAGCGAATAGGCGTAATCTCGTCCACATTTGTTTTAATCCGTATGCGTGAATTATAAAGGACGCTCAATAGGTTATAAACAACCTCAAAGCGATGCTCTTTAGAAGGGTAATCTACAGCACAAATATCTACCAATACCTTGTACTGTGTGCTTGTGTGCTTTTTAAAAAAAGTAAGCAAAGCATAAACAAACTCGGGTTTCGTATAGATCACAATTTCATTCTTTGAAACCCTAAGCTGAGTGATCCATCGCGGAGCGATTGAAATTAAAGATTGAATGTATGCTGTATTTTGAGCCATTGTGATATTGATTTTGTATGATTGCTTATTTCTTTCGCTCTTTTGCATTAATCAAAAAGTAAGACAAAGAATATTTTTTGGAATGAGCGAAGCAAAAAAAAGACTCTTTTTTTCTAGCGCAGCCCGCTTCCTCTCGGAAGTGATTGCATTGCTGGCACTGGCGTGCCCGGCTTTTTTTCACTCCCGTGGGGGCAGTGAAGGAGTGGGCGGTCGCCCCATTAGTGATTTCATTTGACTCCCCCCGGGGAGGGGGTGATTTCATTTGTGGATGGTTGCCCAAGAAGCGAAGAAAAACAAGTTTTTTTCAGCAAAGAGTCACTCGGCATAGGAGATTGGAGCTGTTGTGACCCCTCTAGCAACTTTGATCTTCCACCGCCGCTTTTTAGTACTAAGCCCCCCCCCACCAGTAAATAGACACAAACAAGAACAACCAAACTACATCAACAAAATGCCAATACCAAGCCGCAGCTTCAAAGCCAAAATGATGCTTAGGTGTAAAGTGATTCATTGCCTGTCGAATACAACAAACAAGCAAGAACAAAGTTCCCACAAACACGTGAAATCCATGGAAGCCAGTGGCTAAAAAAAATGTAGACCCGTAAATACCATCCGATATTGTAAAGGGTGCTTCAATATACTCCATAGCTTGAAATCCAGTAAAAAGCGTAGCTAGTAAGATCGTTGCGACTAGACCATAGATAGCTTGCTGCTTATTCCCAGCAAGAATCGCGTGGTGTGCCCAAGTCACTGCGGCGCCAGACGAAAGAAGGATCAAAGTATTCAAAAATGGGATTCCCCAAGGGTTCAGCACCTCAATCCCTTTTGGAGGCCAAATTGCTCCAATCTCTACAGTTGGGGCTAAACTTGAGTGGAAAAACGCCCAAAAAAAAGCTAAAAAGAACATAACTTCTGAAACAATAAAGAGTATCATGCCATATCGGAGCCCGATCTGAACAAGACCAGTGTGGTGCCCCTCATAAGTAGCCTCTCGTACAACGTCTCGCCACCATACAATCATGGTATAGATCAGCATTCCAAGCCCTAAACTTAGGAGTGACCCACCTCCGGTATAAGAATGCATATACATGACGCCACCCATTGTGCTTGCAAGAGCTCCAAGGGAACCAAACAATGGCCATGGGCTTGGATCAACTAAATGGAAAGGATGTTTTTGAGAATTCATAGCGCTTGTTTTTTTTTATGCTGTTAAATCAGAGAGCCACTATCCTCTGAGGAGTGGAACATAGTGGGGCACGTGAGTGCCACCAATGAAATAAAAAAAGAATTTTTTTCACACAGTCACTTCCGGCAGGAAGTGGAATGAAATGGGGGGCGATCGCCCCCCACTAACGTAGCCACTCTTTCAACATAGTGGATAAGGCGAAGAGGAAAAAAGAGTTTTGTCAGCGCAGCTGGTGGCTCAAACTCCCTTAATGAATAAGATAGGCTCACGCCTTTTCTATTGGACTGATTTGAAGCAGGTTTTCTTTTATTACACTTGATTGTTATACGTCTTATTCAAGTTTGTTAGAGACCCATTGAACATAATCATCGAGTGAAACAGCCTCAACTACAATCGGCATAAAGCCATGATTAACGCCACACAACTCGCTACACTGACCATAATAAACCCCTTCTCTTTTAATAAACACGGAGCTTTGGTTTAAGCGCCCGGGCACAGCGTCACACTTAATTCCTAAAGCAGGAACTGCCCAACTATGAAGCACATCTGCAGAGGTTATGATCATACGAACATGAGTATTTGCTGGCACAATCAGTCGGTTGTCTGTTTCTAACAATCTCAACTGACCCAACTCTAAGTCTTCTTCCGGAATCATATAACTATCAAAAGCTAATGATTGCTCATCAGACTGATTGTAATCAGAATATTCATAAGTCCAGTACCATTGGTGGCCTATTGTCTTAATAGTAATTGCAGGGTCTACAACCTCATCCATCGAGTACAAAAGTGCAAAAGATGGTATAGCGATAAACATCAAAATAATACTAGGTACAACTGTCCACACAATTTCAATTGTGGTGCCATGGACAATTCTTTCTGGGATTGGATTGTTACTGTAGTAAAAATGCCATAAAGACCTCAACAACATCCAAAGCACAAACACTAAGATTATGATCGCAAAAAAGAAGATATCTTGATGCAGATCAATAATTCCCTGCATCATTGGCGTTGCGGCATCTTGAAATCCTAATTGCCACGCTTCTGGCGCATCCATCCATGCTCGAGAAAAAAGAAAGTCAGTCATTTTACAAACTATAGAATTACTCCTAAGTAAGCCATTTTTATACCATGGCTCAAGAAGAGGGGATACAAACGAGAAAAGACTTTTGGGGAGTGAAAAGTCGTTAACCCAAGAAGGTATTGAGGAAAACGACGAGTCTTTTTTTTTTGCTACAAAGTTACTCTACTCTTCGCAGGGGAGCGAAGCAGGAGGCGTTAGCCCCATTAGTGGGTCTTCGCCTCCGGGAGAAAGTAGAATGACATGGGGGGCGATCGCCCCACTAAGAGCCTATCAAATCCCTTAGGAGATTGGTTTTACTTGAAATTGTATAGAATTGTTTAATAAAAATTTTTTAAAATCTTTTTCATTTACAAGCAAGCAACTTTGTATTATTTTTGCGAAGCCTCTCTAGGTTGGATTTGAACCAACGACATTGTGGTTAACAGCCACACGCTCTAACCTCTGAGCTACTAGAGAAAACAAAGCTTAGTAAATGATTGGTGAATGAAAAACAGATTTCATTTTTATTCCTTAAAAAAACGAAAACACCTGCCTAGGAAAAAACACCATAAGTCTTTCTCGTTCTCGAATAAAGAATAAAAAAAATGGCGAAAATTTTTTTCCTTCATCCACAAGATTCTTTTCGATTTTATTCTCTGAACTATAATGACTGTGTTTCTTTGTGGGAGTAATTTCGAGAGACTGCCCTTTTCCAACCCATACGTCAATTGGGCGGCTGCCTTTTTCATTTGACCCCAAAAATTTTTTTTTATTGAAGGCGCTAGCGGTTTTAGCTACGCTGAAAAAGCTGAAAAAAAAGTCTTTAGTTATCTACGCTTCTTGGGCGGACGCCCAAGAATGTAATCACTAATGGGGCGGGCGCCCCCTGCTTCACTTTCCACTGAGAGTGGAAGAAAGTGGGGCACGCCAGTGCCAGCAATGAAATCACTTCCGAGAGGAAGTGGGCTGCGCTAGAAAAAAAGACTCTTTTTTTTGCTTGACTCCTTGGGCTAGCGCCCACGAATGCAATCACTTCCGAGAGGAAGTGGGCTGCGCTGAAAAAAAAGACTCTTTTTTTTGCTTCGCTCCAATCCCTTTAGGAGAGCGAAAACTATTTGCTACGCTCATTCTTTGCGTAAGCTTATTCTTGTGCAGAGCGAACCTTATGAATTGTTTTTGCAAAATCAATTGCATTCTGTTTAAAAACTTCTTGTCTTTTCACAAGTGTAGTTTTATGCATAGTAAGCACTATGGCGCCAATCATGGCTACTAGTAGAATTAAGCTTGCCAAAATAAAAAAGTAAAAAGAATGAGTGTACAATATTTGCCCAATAGCCTCAATGTTTGGAATAGATTGGATTTTATTGACAAACATTTCAAAGTTTAAAGCTGAATGAGCCGTAGAATCTGTCAATTGAAATACGGGAATGAGATCATTCTCAATCACTAAAAAAATTTCAAGTAAAAAAATAAGTCCAACCATGCCACCTACTGGAAGATAGCGTAAAACATTCTCTTGCATTTCAGCAATCTTAATATTTAGCATCATTACAACGAATAAGAACAGAACTGCAATTGCCCCCACATAAACAACCAAAAAGATCATTGCAAAGAATTCAACACCTAATAGTACTAGTAAACCAGATACATTACAAAAGACTAAGATTAAGAAGAGCACAGAGTGAATTGGATTTTTTGCTCGTATGACCATAAGCCCGGAAATTAACGCAATGCTAGAAAAAAGAGAGAAGAGTACTGTTTCAATTGTCATATTTCGATTGATAAAATTCTGTTTGGCTATTGAAAGAAAGCTTTCTAAATCCTTAGCCCTTTTTTTTTTGAAATCAAAGGTATTAAGCCCTTTGCTCTTTTTGGGGTGCAGGCCGGTAAGAAAGGGAGCGAGGATCCTTAACCTAACACTTTCATAAAGTGTTGGTTTTTGCAACTGGCACCTAGCTGGAGGCGATAAACTCATTAATGAAATGGGTGGCAGCCCCCCTAGTGCAATGACCTCCAAAGGGGGGTAAAATGGATCAGCGTAGATCCAAACTTGCTTAAAAAAAAAGTTTGAAGCGGAGCTGGGGGCTCAAAGCTCAAATAAAAGAATGAATAGGTTGTTTGAAGTACAGGGCACCAGCCTCATTCTCTTGCGCCCCCCATTCATATTAAGATTCCAAACAAATTTTTTTATCTTTGCCCCACACTTTCGAAAAGTGTGGCTCTTCGCCCCACCCTGGGTAGGGGGCGGCTTTTTGATAGTGGGGCTTACGCCCCCGCTGACGCTAAAAAAAAAGTCTTTTTTTTGCTCTTCGCTCCTTGGGCTAGCGCCCACGAATGCAATCACTTCCGAGAGGAAGTGGGCTGCGCTGAAAAAAAAGACTCTTTTTTTTGCTTCGCTCCAATACCCTACGGAGAGAAGCTCTGCGCTACACTACAATCCAAAAAGCGGGCAAAGCTATCTTAAAAAAACTGTTTTTGGAGAAGTATATCGTTGGAATGCCCCCAACTCTTATTTCTATTTAGGCTTGCTCCAAGAAGCAAGCATATATCGAATGCTTAATGAAGATTAATAGCATCATTTAAATAAATGCAAAGCAAGATTGTAAATACATACGCCTGTAGCACTGCTACACCCAATTCTAAACCAGTTAAAGCAAATACAATCAAGAACGGAGCTAACGAGGCTATATACATGATTCCACCCATAGAGAGCATTGTCCAAGCAAAGCCACTTAAAATTTTCACTAGACTATGCCCAGCCATCATGTTTGCAAACAGTCGGATTCCTAAACTTAAAGCGCGGAAGCAATAAGATATTAATTCAAGTAAAACTAAAAAAGGAGCGAGTGGGAGTGGTACACCTTGAGGCAATAAAAAACTAAAGAAATGAAGGCCATGAGTTTGAAAACCGACAATTGTAATGCCAATAAAAATTGAGAGAGAAAGCGCAAAAGTAACAATGAAATGACTTGTTACAGTAAAGCTGTATGGGATCATGCCAATACAGTTGCAAAACAATAAGAAAGTAAAGATTACAAAGATTATTGGAAAGAATCGTTGTTTTGTGGAATTACCGCTGATTTGCTCATTCACAAGATTGAGTACAAACTCATAAATCATCTCAACAACGGATTGCCAAGCATTTGGCACAATATGTCCGCCATTGACGGTAACCATATGAAAAAAAAGCAAAGCAAGGCTTATCGCTAATAGCATAAAAAAAGAAGAATTTGTAAAAGAGAGATACAGGTTGCCTATCCATATAGGAATCAACGGCACAATAGCAAATTGCTCTAGAGGGCTACAAATAAGCATAGTTTGATTTGTATAATTTCGAATAGAATTGCTACGATTTTCAAAAAGTGAGCACAGGAAGAGGAGAAGCAACATAGAATCCCCCCCCTTTTTTTTAAGTCTAACAAATGAACGCAGAGCCTATTTCAAAAAAATCTCTTTTTTTCTTTTGTTCCTTAGCGGATTGGAGCGAAAAGGAACTGCCGACAAAACATAGAGCGAAGCCAAGGAATGCGAGCCCCAGTAGCAGAGAGCTATCTTTTTTGAAATTGTGGCAGGTAGTAATGGGCTTAAGCCCATTAACGAAGAAAAAAAAACACTCTTTTTTTTACGCAGCTAGGGGCCCACGCCTACCCAAAGAAAGAATGACTCATTCTTTGAAGCTTCACACGAGAAAAAAGGTTTCAATCACTTCAATAATTTTTTTAAGAATGTTTTGAAGAAAGAAAAAATATTTTCAACACAGTTCAATATACTTTTCAATCAAAATTAGGATTTATTTTCTTAATTATTGATAAAAAAAATTATTAGAAAAAAAATGTTCAACTTTCAAATATTTTTGATTTTGGTGGACTTGAGTCTCCCGCCTATTGCGCTACACACTTTAGGTACGGCTTCGCTTATTAGGGTGGCGACTGACGCCTACTGGGTACTATATGTGATCCTTACTGGAAATCAATTGAGTACAAAAAATCAAATTTTTTACTACAGTAAAATTCTATAGTTTAGGGATTACACCCTAGTAAAAGAAGCGCTAGCTATAAAAAAAAAGATCAATTGTGTGTATGAATACAGAAAGAAATAGCAAATAGAAATAACAAAATTTTGAATTATTTTTTCTATTCTTTGCTTTATAAGTTTACTGCTTCTTTTTTCAGCGTTCTAATCCTTGGTTGTTCTCACAAAAATGGTTTTTCTATTTGTGCTTGGAAAGATTTGAACTTTCAGCATCTAAATCCGTAGTTTAGCACTCTATCCAATTGAGCTACAAGCACAAGTCCCTTTCGTCTAGGGGTTAGGACATCGCTTTTTCATGGCGACGACACGGGTTCGAATCCCGTAGGGGATATTTCAATTATTTGAATTCAAATAAAAATTCTGCAATTTATTTGATTTTCTTGAATTTTAAAAGATTTGAATAAGTAGTATTTTAAAATGAAAGCAATTACCTTCTCAGATTTGAGCAAGCTCTACGATATAAACCCTTTTTGGTGGAGCAAAGCAAAAAAAAGAATCTTTTTTTTCAGCGAAAAGCCACACTTTTCGAAAGTGTGGAGCTCACCCATGGGTGGTCACAAAAAAAAAGCGAAGAGAAAAAAAGAGTTTTTTTTTGCTTCGCTCCAATCCCCGCAGGAAATTGAAGTGTGCAAGAATGTTCAAAGATTTTAGGCCTAACATTGAGCTGGACAAAGCAACACAACGTTCAATTGTTTATATTCTAGCGTGCATTCATGTTGAAAAAATGATTTGAGCCGGTAACTCAGTTGGTTAGAGTATACGCCTGATAAGCGTAAAGTCGGCTGTTCAAGTCAGCCTCGGCTCAAGTGATTGAGTCCAATTGAAAAACAATCAATTCAAATCAATCAAAGCAATCGCTGAAAGTCTAAACTGCTTTTGTAATTCATAGCATAAGGGCGTTTGGGCGAATAATACACAAAGCCAAGCCTCAACGGGGGTGACTTTTTGCTAGGAGTAAAGGGCTATTACCCTTTCGTTTGCCCCAAGTTGCCTAAAAGAAAATGTTTGTCATTTATTAAATGAAGCAAAAACAACAGCCCTAAAAACTTACGAAGTAAAAAACAGAAGCCCTACTCTTCTTTGGGGAGAGCGAAAAGCCACACTTTTGAAAAGTGTAGTACCGCTGTAGGGTGCAATAGACCCATAAGTGATTGCGTTAGTGAGGCGACAGCCTCACACATTTTCCCACTCTCTACCAAAAGCGAACAGACACTAATGGGGCTGTTGCCCTCTGCTTCACTGAAAAAAAAAGAATCTTTTTTTTGCTTCGCTCCTTGGGCTAGCGCCCACGGCTTCGCTCCAATCCCCTTCGGGGAGCGAAGCAGGGGGCGTTAGCCCCATTAGAGGCTCTTCGCTCCCCGCATGAGAGTGAAACAAGATGGGGGGCGCTAGCCCCACCAGTAACTTCGTTAGTGGTGCTAGCGCCCCCCATCTCATTTTATCCCATATAGAGAGCGATTTCATTAGTGGGCCGGCCGCCTTCCACCTTGTTCGACTTTTTTTAGAGGGAACTGCGTTTTATAAAAGAATTGTTTCAAATGACAACTCGCGGAAGTAGCTCAATGGCAGAGTGTAGCTTTGCCAAAGCTAAGGTCGGGGGTTCGAATCCCCTTTTCCGCTTTGGTAGCTGCTTTTCTGGACTTGCTTTCACAAAAGGAAAACGAAAGAGATTCAATGACAACAATTTTTTTTACAAATATTTGCCTTGTTTGCGAATTCAACTCAAATAACCTCCTATAAAGCATCTCAAGAGTAGCAATCAAGAAAATAAACCGTTTTATACTGCAACTGCATTTTAAAAAAGTGAGTAAACGCCAATTTTGGCAAAATATAGCAAATGGAAAGCATGCTTTATCCTGAGCAATTCATTGTTCAAAAAACAACAGGCATATAGCTACAAGCTATTCACTATACCGACTTTATTTTGACAAAGAAAGATTCTTTTTTTTTCTCTTTGCAAATGGCTTTTTGCTATAAACAGAAAGGTGAGGGTTAAGAGGGCTTTTTTTTTCATCGGCGAACTGCTGCCAAGAATTGTTTCAATATTTGAACTTATAAAAAAGATGCCTACAATAAATCAATTAATTCGTGAAAATCGAAAGCCAAAGCATCGATCAAGCCGAACTCGAGCTTTGCAGGGGTGCCCTCAAAAGAAGGGAATTTGTATACGAGTATCTACAAGAACACCTAAAAAACCGAACTCGGCACTTCGAAAAATAGCAAAAGTTCGTTTAAGCAATGGAAAAGAGGTCATTGCATATATTCCTGGAGAAGGACATCTATTACAAGAGCACTCTGTCGTGCTTCTACGAGGTGGTAGAGTTCAGGATTTACCAGGAGTAAAATACCATATTATTCGGGGAGTTTTAGACTTATATGGCATACCTGCGCGTCGACAAGGCCGATCAAAATATGGTACAAAAAGACTTAAGGGTCATTTTTAGTAAGTGTAAGAATATGATTTGTGAATCAAGGCTTATGATTCTTTCAAGCAACATAAGAAAAAACAAAAAAAAAGAGTCAATTTGCAAACTTCATTTGTTTGCTAAAGAAAGATTTATAATAAAGCTTTTTTTTATACTCTTTTGTTGTACTCACAACTCAAATAATGTAAATAAATAACAATGAACCCGTTTTTAAACCGATTGTCTAATCCAAATGAAGACAGACTTATTGAAAAATTAATAAACTTATTTATGACTTCTGGCAAAAAAGCCAAATCGCGCGCAATTTTGTATAAAGTTCTTTTAAACCTGCCAGTCTCAGTAACAAGTGCAGTTGAAAATGTTAAGCCTATTTTAGAGGTACGAAAGGTTCGAATTGGGGGCAAAACGTATGAAGTTCCTGCCCTACTCAAAGCACAACGACAAGAGACTATGGCTATTCGATGGATTGTACAATCAGCGATTCAAGAAAGAAAAAGACATAATACAATCACTCGATGTTTGATTACAGAAATAGTGAATGCTTCTCAAAGAAAAGGCCACGCTCGGAAAAAAAGAGAGGATTTACACCGAAAAGCCGAAGATAACCGGGCTTTTTTACATTATCGATGGTGGTAAGTTTTATAAAAGATTAAGCACTGTATACAAAAAAAGGTTACTCCCCTAAACAACCTAATTACTATTGGTATAAAGGGACTATGTTATTAGATCGCAAAACCTATCCGCGTAGGGGATTGCAGCAGATTAAGAAACTTATAAAGTAGGAGATGCAAATCTCTTTTCAGTCTCATCAGCGTTTGCTCTCATTTCATACCTTGCGAAAGGAACTGTGTTCAAGACAATGCCTTTCTGGCTTTGCTTATACGGCTGGTGTTCCCTACAGCATATCACTCTCTTTAAGAAGAACACAGTCACCCCCCCGCAAAGAGGAGTGGAACAAGGTGCGGGGCGACCGCCCCACTAATGAAATCGCTAATGGGGCTAACGCCCCCTGCTTCGCTCCCCCCCCAGGGGAGTGGAACACAGTGGGGCACGTGAGTGCCACCAATGAAATAAAAAAAGAATTTTTTTCACACAGTCACTTCCGGCAGGAAGTGGAATGAAATAAAAAAAGTGTCTTTTTTTTTATGACACTGGCGTTCTCTACCACGCACCACTTTTTTTTAGAAAAAGTAACCCTATTCCTTTAGAAGAGCGATTGAAAGAGATTCTCATCTTTTTTTTTAATTGATTGTGTATGTTCATTCCAATGTCGAAATGACGTCTTCTTTTAGAGTTAAAAAGGAATTAGCCCTGGACTTGAGCGCAAACAGCACAGCAAAAAAAACATTTTTTGTTCTGCTTTCTAAGGCAAGCGACTATTCGTTGCCAATTTTTTCAATTAAACATGCAACTTTATATTATAACGACTATCGTACAAATACTTGGAATTATTGTTCCTCTGCTGTTAGCAGTGGCTTTCATGGTTCTCGCTGAGCGCAAGGTTATGGCGTCTATGCAACGAAGAAAAGGGCCGAATGTTGTTGGGCTTTTTGGCTTGCTACAACCAATAGCAGATGGTTTAAAACTTGTTGTAAAAGAGCCCGTGTTGCCAAGCAGTGCCAATTTGGTGCTCTTCTTAATGGCGCCTGTCTTGACTTTTGTTCTAAGCTTAATTGCTTGGGCAGTGATCCCTTTTGAGTACGGACATGTACTCTCTGACTGCAATGTGGGGGTTCTTTATATGTTTGCAATCTCTTCTTTAGGTGTTTATGGCATTATTACTGCGGGTTGGTCTAGTAACTCGAAATATGCGTTCCTTGGTGGGCTACGCTCCGCCGCACAAATGGTATCTTATGAAGTTTCGATAGGGCTAATCCTTATAACCGTTTTGTTATGCGTTGGCTCACTCAACTTTACAGCGATTGTTTTAGCGCAAAAACAGATATGGTTTTGTATTCCATTGTTTCCGCTAGCTGTTCTGTTCTTTATTTCTTGTCTTGCAGAAACAAATCGAGCTCCATTTGATTTGCCGGAAGCTGAAGCAGAGCTAGTTGCTGGTTATAATGTAGAATATGCAAGTATGGGATTTGCTCTTTTCTTTTTAGGAGAGTATGCAAATATGATCTTAATGAGCAGCCTATGCGCTATTTTTTTTTTCGGCGGATGGTTACCACCTATCAATTGGGCGGTTTTTTACTGGATCCCTGGAAGTGTTTGGTTTAGCTTAAAGGTACTCTTCTTTTTATTTAGCTATATATGGGTGCGAGCTGCTTTTCCTCGTTACAGATACGATATGCTCATGAGACTTGGATGGAAAGTGTTCTTACCTTTCTCTTTAGCATGGGTTGTTTTTGTTTCAGGAGTCCTTGTTGCTTTTGAGTGGTTGCCTGTATAAAAAAAGGGAGTGATCCTCAAAAGAAAAGGGGCAGACTTTGTTTTTTAAACAAAGAAAAAAAGATTCTTTTTTTGCTGTGCTGTTTGGGTAAGCGCCTACGGCTTCACTAGAAAAACAGTCTTTTTTATTTTTCTAGTGAAGCCATAGGCGCTTACCCAGGTAGTCATTTTGTTAATGAGGCTAGCGTCTCCCATTTCATTGCTTAGGCTATGGCCTCCAGCTGCGCTGAAAGTCTTTTTTTCTCTTCGCTACTTGAACAACCGTTCACGAATGAAATCACTTCCAAAAAGAAGTAAAATGAAATCACTAATGGGGCTAACGCCCCCTGCTTCGCTCCCCCCCAGGGGAGTGGAACACAGTGGGGCACGTGAGTGCCACCAATGAAATCACTTCCAAAAGGAAGTGGGCTGTGCTCTACACTTTTCAAAAAATTTGAAGTGATTTTGTTCAAAACAATCTCTTTTCTTTCATTGTTCCACTTCTATTTAAAAAAGTATGACTGCGTTGGTGAGGTTGTCGCCTACCACGCTATTTGACCCCCGTACGAAAGTAACGTGGTTTTTAGCGAGACGATTTCTTCTCTCAAAACTTACTCCCTTTCGGCAAATAGCTGTTCATTCCACTCGGTTTTGGGAGCGAAGCAGGGGGCGTTAGCCCCATTAGTGATTTCATTTTACTTTTTATATTTCCAACGGTTATTCTAAAAAAAGCACGTAAAAAATAACGTTTGTATCTTTTTGAATTGCTTTGCTTCAATACAAAAAGCAAGCAGCAAAAAGCTTTCAAAGTGGCTTACACTTACAAAAAGCTGGAGAAAAGAGGGGGTTAGAGGGCTGTCGCGTCCCATCTGCCGTGCTCAATCATCATTTCAAATTTGATCGTTTTTGGAGTATAGCCAAGTGGAAAGGCATCGGTTTTTGGTACCGTGATCAGAGGTTCGAGTCCTTTTACTCCAGCTTAGTAGCAGGCTTTTCTTTCGCAGTCAAAAAAAGAAGGAAAGAACTGGGAGTTATAATAAGAAAAAAAAAGTTGGTTGGAAAGAAAAAAAAACCTTCAATTTTTGTCTCCCGCATGCAAAAAAAAAAGCCTTTTGAAAACCCTCCCGCTAGGCTAAAAATTCATTTTTCAGCGCAGCGGGGTACTTCAAGCCCCTCAATAAAAAAAAAAGCCTAACACAGAGTGCTTGCTTACGTTTCTTTTTCAAATAGAAAATGGGGGTGTACAATCCTACTAAGCCTGAGCCTCCAGCTTCTTTTCTATAAAAAGAGCAAAAAAAAATAGCTAAAAACTTTGCTATTTTTCTTTGTGTTGACGCATAGAATTGCTTTTTCTGCTGGCTGGCTCTCGCTTTCCTCTATTGGGGCGCATTCCTGGGCTATACTTATTGGGTCTAAGGGATAGCATACGCATTTAGAATAGTCATTTTATTGAATCTCTGCGTTAGGACTTTATACTTTCATTTTTTACCAATGTTTGGGATTCATTCTCTATTCAACAAGTCCTTCCTTTGATTCAGCTCTTTGAAAGATCAAGTAAAGTTACAGCCAAAAAAGATGAGGCATCTTCAATTGTTTTGAAAGGCTGAAAAAACCTCCTAGAGATGATACGAAAAAACCTATCCAAATGCAAGCAATAAATGGTAATTTGATCACTGTAGTATACCATCCTGTTTCACTATTGCCGCTCCCTATTAGTGCATACACATCAGAAAAGCCATTTGTTTGGACTGCAACCTTTGTTGTGCTACTCTCTGTCTGCGAATAATAAAATCGCTTTTCCGGAAATATAGGAAAACCGCTATTGTTTTCAATGAGATGATTTGCTTTTGAGCCCGATTGGTTGGGTTGTACAAATAGATTGGCGCAAATTGATTGAAAGGTGGGCCCGTAAAGCTGATCAACCCCTCTTAAAATCAAAAGGGTGCTCTTATCAATACAGAAAAGATCACCTATCTGAAGCATTTGAGTTGCTTGCGACTTGTAAGGATTTGAAAAGATTATGCCTGCAGTAAAAGCGCACAACCCAGCGTGAGCAAGCTGCATGCTCGTACGGCTTTTCCATAAAAGTGTATAGAATAATAAAAAAGCAATGGAAAAGAACAAAGATTCAGTAATCGGCAGGCCTCCTATTAAATAGGCTAGAACTGTGTTCAAAATGCAGATGAATAAAAAAAAAAGAATATTGAAGAAAGATCGATTGTCAAGTTGAGCGAAGATACAAAGAATCAAAAGAGCGCCCGATATTGGGAGTATGGTGCCATTAAAAAAAGGTGCTCCTGCAGATACGTCGCGTCCAAAAATGAGTGAAAAAAGAACAGGAGCTGCAGTTCCACACAAAACTACAGTGCAAACAATAAGCGCAAACAAGCTTTGAATCCTAGTAAAGGACTCAGCTTTTTTCACTCCTTTTTTTTGCTGTGTTGCTTGAGCAATTTTTTGCTTATTCTCTACTTCTACAAGCTTTTTCGAATAAGAGCAAAATTGGTAGAAAACAAGAGTACAGAGGATCAAAAGGCCAGTTAAAAAGATAAAAAAGAATAGACCACGGCTAGAATCACTAGCAAAGCTATGAACAGAAGCTAAAAAGCCCGAGCGAACAAAGAACGTGCCTAGCAGGCTCAATAGAAATATAGCAAAACTAAAGAACACCGTCCAAAGTCTTAAACGAGCATACAAGATAGAATGGGCTAAAGCAGTTGATAAGACCCATGGCATAAAAGACGCGTTCTCAACAGGATCCCAAAACCACCAGCCTCCCCAACCAAGCTCATGGTATGCCCACCAACTCCCTAAAAGAATCCCTACAGTTAAGAAGCACCAGCAAATCAGAGTCCAAATACGGATCTCTTTCCACCCCCAATCTTGATAAGCCCTAATGACTGATAAGGCTGAAGCCGACACTATTATATCTTGATTTTTTCCTTCATCCAAGGAAATGGCTTTGACAGGTTGCCTCGCTGCACTCAAAAAAAAGACTCTTTTTTTTTCCCCACTGGTAAAACGCAATGGCTCCCAAAAACGAGTTGAAGGTTTAAAGGAAAAGAATCGATAGATTGTTTGAAGTATGAGGTGCGAATACCATCGGCTCGAGCTTTCTTCTAGGCTAAAAAAAGACTCTTTTTTCTCTTTGCTTCTTGGGCTAGCGCCCACGAATGCAATCACTTCCGAGAGGAAGTGGGCTGCGCTGAAAAAAAAGAATCTTTTTTTTGCTTCGCTCCTTGGGCTAGCGCCCACGGCTTCGCTCCAATCCCCTTCGGGGAGCGAAGCAGGGGGCGTTAGCCCCATTAGAGGCTCTTCGCTCCAAACGTTTTGGCCTTTTTTGGAATCAATCAAGCGCACAGAAAATGAAGAAAGTACATTGAGCGGTGCTTGAATACGATGTTTTCGTTTATAAAGGCTGCGGAAATGGTTTTCCGTTTTATATGATTTTATACAAATGGATAAGCATACCGCAAATCCAATTGCGCTTGCAACATATCCTGCATAAATAAGGGGGGGGTGTATGGCTAAGATAGGATCTTGCAGAACTGGATTGAGCTCTGCCATAGCTTCTGGTGAAATCAATAAGAGCCTAAGGTAGGGGTTGGATGTTGCAAATAAGAAGATACAAAAGTAGAACAAGATACAGCTGAATACTAATTGTGGGCGAATGTGTGTTGCTTGAGCACTCAGGCGAGATCTTATTAAGAACAATATGCAAAAGAAGCTTAAGATCCAAGCCCATAAGAGCATACTGCCTTCGTGATTCGACCAAGCTCCTGAAATCTTATAAAAAATAGGGAGTTGATGATTTGAATTTATAAAAACATTTATTACTGAAAAGTCCGAGCAAGCGTAGCTTACAAATAAGCAAAACAAAGAAAAAAGCAATGTTACAGCAGTTAATGCTAAAAAAAAAGAAGATTGGGTAAAAAGAAGAAAAGCGCTAAAAGCTAAAAAATAATGACCAGTTTCGATGAGCATGATTGTTCAATTCTTTTTCATTTGAGTACTAAGCGAAAAAAGCCATGTCTACTCGGCGTTAAGGCGCAAAAGTTCCGTGCCTTCTATTCTTTTTTCGTTCTTTTTGCGGAATGAAGACAAAATCGTTTGTGATGCCACCAAAGAATGGCTTTAAGCTTTAATATGTGGTGAAAGCCAAAGACCCCCCCCCCTCTTTTGCCATTTAAAAAAGAACATTGGATATATAACTCAACCTGTTCACAATTACAACAAAAGCACTTTGGCTGTTTTCCTGCCACCCCCCTTCAATCAAATCTGTTTGGAGTTGCGCCTTTCTCCAAATTGCCTTCATTGATGGCTTCAATCAATCTTTGGAAAAAGAAGCAAGTGCTTTCAATGAATGGTTCTTCGCTCCTGATAGGGAGCGGAATGAAATAGGGGCGATAGACAATAAGGCTTACTGCCATACTTTAAACAATTTATCGATTCTTTTCCTTTAAACGTTTCCTTCCAACCCCCACCTCTTATCGAGAGTGAGTGTGTATCTAAGGAAAGTCACTGTATTTTTTCATTCTATAGCCTATGGCTCTGCTTTCTTTCAATTTTTTTTTCTTCTAGCAAAACAAAAATTAATACAATGCCACAACTCGATTCATTTACTTACCTCACACAGGTTGTTTGGCTGTGTGTTTTTTTATTTACTTATTATATCTTGCTTCTTAATAATGCGCTACCGCGCATTAGTCGGTTATTAAAGCTTCGCAAACAGCTTACAGCTGGCTCTACAGTTATAGAGTCCCAAAGCGATGCTCAAACACTTTCATTACAAGGATCAAAGCCTACTGTTCTTTTAACAGGCCGAATTGTTTGGGATGTGTGCCGGCTTAGCCGAGAATTTCTTTCCCAGACTGTACAATACTCTATGGATTGGTACAATCAGCAGCTCTCAAACATTCACACGAGGCAATTTCAAAAGCTTCATAAGAAAAGTGTTGCATTCCTAGGCCAATTAAGCCTTTGGCAGGTATTAACATCGCAACTTTTGTCTTCAGGGAAGGCACTGCCTTTAGCGAATAGAAGCCAATCAAAGCAAGTTGCATTTGTAATTGGCTTAAGGCGTTGCTTTTCAAACAAAGCAAAAAAAAAGAATGTTTCGCCAAAGAGCACAGCAAAGCAGATGAAAGCGCAAAAACAAGGCTTTTCGGTAGGTGGGTTTCGTGGGAAAAAAGTCAAAAAATAAACTTTAAAATCCATGCCTAGATATATCATTTTAATCGTTTTAGTTTTCAGTGTTATTTGCGCCAAACAGATCTTAATTCTAAACGAAGAGATTGTGGTGGCTCTAAGTTTTATTGGCTTTGTGTTGTATGTTGAAAAAAGTTTTGGGGATACTATACGTGCCAGTCTTCAATCAAGGGGTACGGCGATTCTAGAAGAGTTACAGCATCATATGACATTGCAGCAGATGAATCTGCAATCTGCAATTCGCGACCAGCAGTTCATTGCCAATGAGTTACAACCGGCTACCGAACAAGTAGGAGAGTCTATAAGCCATGAAATTCAAATCAATTTGCCAGAATTGCATCAATCTTTGCGCTTTGCTTTAGGGCAACAGATTGTCAATCAATTAAACATTTTAATGAGCTCTCAAAAAATGTATCGTAACACATTGCAGCATAGCCTAATTACAGGATTCAAAGAGGCCGCTCAAATTCAGTACAGTTACTCAAAAGGTCGTAAAGCTCAACCAATTCAATTAAAGCAATGCTTTGCTCTATTTAACAGAAATAAGCATATTCACAATTAGAATCTTCGTTCTTACTAAGCTGTTTATAGAATCAATAAGAATGGATTAATAAATTCACCGCTTTTTCTTCTCCTAACTTCTTTAGGGCGTATTCAATTAAAATAGTAAAAAGTTTATTGTCTAGCATAAATATACAACCTACAGCAAAACCTCTTTTTTTGTCAAACTCTCTCAATGCAATGTTTGAGAATTCCATACAACAAAAGCCCTAAGCGAAGGTATAGCGAGAAGGAGGTGGCGGCTCGTCTATCTTTTGTTGATAGTTCTTCTATATTCAAAAGGCGCGATAGGGCGGAGACAACCCGTTCGCGTTTATTCCACCTAATTGCGTCCATCAAAAAGAATCACTTATAAATGGTTGTTCTTTCAAAACAATCTCTTTTTTTACTTCGTTCCTTATAAAGCTTTTGAGCAGTAAGGGTTAACATCCTTTCTAACAGGGTTATGGGTTTGGGCAAAGTTTGATCCGCTTATGTTGATACACGATTTGTTAGCAATTCTTCCTGAAATTTTTTTGTGTTGTGCGACAATCCTACTCTTAATGTATGGTGCTTTTTTTAGCACAAGCAAGATATATGGATATCCACCCCTAGCGAGTAACATTGGCTGGTTAGGTTTATTGACTGTTCTAATAACCCTGCTGCTTACTGTTTCTCACCCATTTCCAAACTTTGCAGTTTGCTGCTTTCATGGCAGCTTGATCTTTGATCATTTTACTATGATGAACTCGACTCTTGTACTCGCAAGTAGTGCTTGTGTTATCTTGATGAGCCTTGAATATTTAAAACAGGAGACTTTCAATAGCTTTGAATTCGTTATTTTGATGCTTCTATCTTTGTGCAGCATGCTTTTAATGATTAGCGCATATGATCTGATTGCAATGTATTTAGCGATTGAATTTCAAAGCCTTTGTTTTTATGTACTTGCGGCATCCAAGCGAAACTCAGAGTTTTCAACAGAGGCGGGATTAAAATATTTTATTTTAGGCGCATTTTCTTCTGGTATTTTGTTACTAGGCTGCTCTCTTATTTATGGATTTACAGGAACCACGAATTTTGAAGATTTGGCCAAAATTACCTTATTAGATATCCCTGAAAAGGGCATTTTTTTAGCAATTTTATTGATCGCTGTAGGCTTTTTGTTTAAGATTACAGCAGTACCTTTCCATATGTGGGCTCCGGATGTGTACGAGGGCTCTCCTACATTTGTTATGGCTTTCTTTTCAATTGCACCAAAGGTTGCTATCTTAGCAAACATGCTGCGCCTATTTGTTTCGTCCATTTATGACCCAACTTGGCAACAAATTTTTTTCGTTTGTAGCCTTGCTTCTATGCTTTTTGCCACTCTAGCAGCTATGTCTCAAAAAAAGATCAAGAGATTTTTGGCTTATAGCTCTATTGGTCATGTAGGTTACCTGTTAATTGGATTCTCTTGTGGCACAGTAGAAGGAATTCAATCTTTACTGATTGCTTTAGTCATTTATATTGTAATGAGTATTAATCTATTTGCAGTTTTACTCTCTTTAAGGCAAAGTTTGAAATACATTGCAGATTTAGGAGCGCTTGCGAAAACAAATCCTGTGTTGGCTTTGACTCTTTCAATGACAATGTTCTCTATGGCTGGAATTCCCCCATTAGCAGGCTTTTGCAGTAAGTTCTATTTGTTTTTCGCTGCTCTAGGTTGTGGTGCAGTGTTATTAGCATTGGTGGGTGTATTGACAAGTGTTATAAGCTGTTTTTATTATATACGATTTGTGAAAGTGATGTACTTTGAGACACCTAAAAGATGGATTGTATATAGCCCTATGGATCAAGCCAAAGCAATCTTATTGGGGATTACATTCTTTTTTGTCTTATTCTTCTTCTTATACCCATCTCCTCTTTTCTTAATAACCCATCAAGCAGCACTTTGCCTTTGCATATAAAAAAGAGCGCTCAAAAAGAAGACGCAGAAGTTCTACAAGCGTACAGCCACTTTAATCCGGTATGGGGAGCGAAGAGCCTCTAATGGGGCTAACGCCCCCTGCTTCGCTCCCCGAAGGGGATCGGAGCGAAGCAAAAAAAAGACTCTTTTTTTCAGCGAAGCCCACCTCCTCTCGCAAGTGATTTCACTTGCGAGCAGTCAACGAAGTAGCAAAAAAAAGATTCTTTTTTTTTCAGCGAAACAGGGGGTAACAGCCTCATTAGTGGCTCTTCGCTCCCGAAAGGGAGTGGCACATAGTGGGGGGCGCTAGACCTATCAACTATCGCTCTGCGCTTCAACAATAGTTTTAATAATCCCACCTAGCCGTTTTCCAACACAAGCCTTATACGATTTGTTCAAAACTTAACAAAATTCTTTTATTTTTGAAAGGTTGTTGCATTCTCTTTTTCATCTGAAGAGCGACTGATTGCGTACTTTTAATCATTACTGAATCATTACAGGGAAGAAGGGACTCGAACCCTTAACCTTTGGTTTTGGAGACCACTATTCTACCATTGAAAATACTCCCCTATTTTGACAAATTCAGTAAAATCTTATGCTTATTGTTTCGTTATGTTTTGAAAACCCAAAGCTAAAAAAATCTCTTTTTGCCTCTTGGAACGCAGTTAAGAAGAAGGCTTTTTGAAACTACAAAGTTTTCAAATTTATAAAGTTTTAAACTTCTTATAGCAAAAGCAGTAAAAAAAAGCATACTATAATTCGAATTGAAAAAACTCTCATGGAATTTGCACCTATCTTAATCTATATCGTAGTCAGTTTTCTACTAACGATTCTGCTTCTTGCGCTTTCGTTTTTATTTGCGGCTTCAAATAATTTGTCATATCCAGAAAAACTCTCGGCTTATGAATGTGGTTTTGACCCTTTCGATGATGCTCGAAGTAGGTTTGATATTCGATTCTATTTAGTTTCAATCTTATTTATTATTTTTGATTTAGAAGTAACCTTTTTATTTCCGTGGGCTGTTTGTTTAGAATCAATTGGTATTTTTGGTTTTTGGTCAATGATGCTGTTCTTGTGGATTCTAACGATTGGCTTTATTTATGAGTGGAAGAAAGGGGCTTTGGAGTGGGAATAGAATCAAAACGAACAAAGTCACTCCCCCAAAAGGAGAGTGGAACAAAGTCACTCCCCCAAAAAGAGAGTGGAACAAAGTCACTCCTAGTAGAGAGTGGAACACATTGAAGGGGGACGGTAGACAAATAAGCGAGGAGCCTATCCCCTATGTGGGTTGGAGCAAAGATCAAAAACTTTTTTTGATCTTTGCTCCAATCTCGCTGGGGGGGGGGTGACTCTTCGCTCCTCAAACAGAGTGGGTTCGCTGCAGAACTGCCGTCCTCCACTCCGCATGTTCGGGTAATTAGCTCAATTGGTAGAGCATCTCGTTTACACCGAGAGGGCTAGCGGTTCAAATCCGTTATTACCCAGTACAAAGGGGAAGTAGCTTAGTGGCAAAGCGATGGCCTGTCACGTCATAGATCGCGGGTTCAAATCCCGTCTTTCCCGATCTTCTTTTGCTTTTGCAAACGCAATTGAAATTGTATTTCGCTATAGCTTAGGCAATGCACTTTGGTGCTTAGGCAGGGACGGACCAACAAAAAAAAAACGATTTTGTAATACTAAAGGGAATAGTAAACAAATGGCTAGCTACCGCTCGCGTTCCCGCGATATGTCTTTTTTACCTGCTCCGCTTTATAGAGAAATAGAAAAGGTCAAAGCGTCAACTATATATAAGCGAAAAGCTTAAAAAAAGGGTTGAGCTCCAAAAAAAAAAAAGCCACACTTTACGGAAGGTTCAAAATGTACAAAATAAGAGATGGCAGTCTCTAGAAAAATTTGCATTTCCCGCTCTATTATTATCCGCTACCGGAGGTTATTCTGCTAGTGGAAAAACGTCACTCTCCTAAAAGAGAAGTGGAACAAGATGGAATACGACAGCCTCAGGAATTACGTTCCTGATGGGCCTGTTGCCCCTTACTGCGCCCTATACTTTTCAAAAGTGCGCCTCTTCGTTCCCTCCAAAAGCAAATGAAACAGAGTAAAAAAAAAATTTTTTTTTTATCAAAGTGGAGTACAGTAGCTCTACTGGCGGTCGCTTCTTCATTTTTTTTTTAATGATTTCGCTAGAGGTGCTGCTACTCCGAGAATCCCATAAATTGAATAATTCTCCAAGAAAAGCGGGTAGAAAGCAGGAAAACAAAAACTCATTCTTTCTAACGGGTGCGTACACTTCTTTAAGTGAGTTTAGCGTGTTGCGGGTGTGATCAATCGAGATTTCTTTCTGCGGGCGTAGCTTGGGTTACTAACCCCGCTGGTTTCGCGCTGCACCCCATGAAACTGGTTAGCACCTCCTTTTTGTTATTGCATGTATGAAGATTTTTTGTACTCTAGTAGGAGAGATGGCTGAGTGGCTGAAAGCGTTGGTTTGCTAAATCAAAATACAATTTTTTGTATCATGGGTTCGAATCCCTTTCTCTCCAAGGGGACGTAGTTCAATTGGTAGAACGCTTGCCTTGCACGCATGATGCTCCCGGTTCGAGTCCGGGCGTCTCCAACGGGAAACAACATCCTACAAAAAAAAAAAAAGTTAATCAAAAAAACTGAGCAAAGAAAGCGGCTATGGCGAAATTGGTATACGCACCAGGCTTAGGACTTGGCGGATTATCCATGGGGGTTCGAGTCCCTCTAGCCGTAAGCAACATCTTTTATAAAAAAATACTAGTCTTTATTTTATGACTAGAGCAAAATTTGAAAATAAAAGCAGTTGCATAAGCTCACTAAAGATCAAAAGTGTGTATTTTCGCTGAAAAAAAAGATTCTTTTTTTTGCTTCGCTCCAATCCCCTACAGAGATTGGGTAAGCTCTGCGTTTATTCATTTTTTTTAATAAAGCAAAACCTTAGCATTTTGAACGCATTGAATGCTTTTTATCTTTTTTATGTTTTTATAGATTCTATTTATAAAAACATGTATTTATCTGCTTCACTGCTAAACTGGAGATTGTAATCTGTATTCTCTACACTTAGTAAATAGTGTAAAAGAATAACACCTTACCCTAGTACATGAAAATGAAGGCGTATACCTTAAATATAGGGTGCGTAGCTCAGTTGGCAGAGCATTGGGCTTTTAACCTAATGGTCGCAGGTTCGAGCCCTGCCGCACCCATAACATAGCAAATTCTTTTCTTTAAGTACCCTCAAGGCCTTACAAAAGACAAGCTTTAATATTGAAAATTTTATTATTTTTCTTTTTAATATGAGTCAGCAATAGCCCGATTAAACTTTTCTCTTTTGGTGGCTGTCGCCCCCCCATTGAAGCTCGTTCTTAGCTTTAACGAATAACTCTTTATTCTTCTTTTTCAAAAACAAAATTTATTCTTATAAGATAAGTCATAAATAGAGGCTAAGTAACATAAAGGAAATGTATTAGACTGCAAATCTTGAAATGGTGGTTCGATTCCACCCTTAGCCTGATGCAATTTGTGGGTTTATTCAAGCCAACCTGAATAGATGAGTCGAAACAAAATTGTGTGTGTGAGCATAGAGAGAAGCGGCAAAACTTTTAGGCGTAGAGCTCATATACGTAGGAAATTAGAGTAAAGAGGCATTTTTGCCACAGTATGGTACGCAGTAGGGGGTAACAGCCCCATTAGTGATTCTGTTAGTGGGGCTAGCTCCCCCCATTTCATTCCACTTCCTGCCGGAAGTGACTGTGTGAAAAAAATTCTTTTTTTATTTCATTGCTAACACTAACGTACCCCACTGTGTTCCACTCCCCTTTGAAAGCAGTGCCTCTTTTTCTTTTGGTTTTTTTTGCTTTCTTTTGGTGGGGTAATTTGGAGAGACTACTGTCTTTTATCTGCTTTATTCGTTTATAAATTCTGAATGCGAGAAAATGCTCAACTGTTCTTTTCACTTTGATAAGATTTCAATAAGCGCTCAATCGAATACACGCCAATTGCTTGTTAAATTCAAATTGGGTATTTCAATTACTTCTCTCTAATTGTTTTTTATAAAAAAAGAAATTGCAGGGTAGAGCAATTGGTTAGCTCGTCGGGTTGATGATCCCGAGCGTGTAGGTTCAAATCCTACTCCTACACAATTGAAATACATAAAGAGCACAGACAAGTTGCTAAAGGTTCAGAGTTATTGAATCATATCAAAACAGTCAATTTCGAGAAGGTACATCTTTTTTTTTGAATCAATACAGAAGGCATGGAAATTCGCAGAGAGGGCCACACTACGCTTTCTAGATGTGAATGACTAGCAATCCTCCCACCATAATCACTTTTAAGAAGGGGATACGCCCAGTAAAAATCGATAGCTCACCAAAGCAAATGAGCAAGCCTTTATTTTATTGTTTTTTGCCCTGTTGAATACTTACTTGAAATTTCTAAGGGTCCGGTTCCAGCCTATGTCACAATTTGTAAACCGCTGGCTTTTTTCTACTAACCATAAAGACATTGGCACCCTTTATCTGATCTTTGGCGCATTTGCAGGCCTTATGGGAACTTGTTTCTCTATGCTTATTCGTATGGAGCTTGCACAGCCCGGAAATCAGATTCTCGGAGGCAATCATCAGCTGTACAACGTCATTATAACAGCTCATGCATTTTTGATGATATTTTTTATGGTTATGCCAGCAATGATTGGCGGATTTGGTAACAAACTCAAACAGTTTTGAATGGGTATACAAAGAGTTAAAAATGTGGTTCCAACAAAAAAAGAGAAAATCCAAGGCAAGACAAAAAAATTCACTTCCTTCAGGAAATGAAGCAGTGGGCGCTAGCCCCATTAGTGATTCTCTTGGTGGCACTCAGGTGCCCCACGGTGTTCCAAAAAATGTATTTTTTGACTGTGTTCCACTCCCTAACGGGAGCGAAGCAGGGGGCGTTAGCCCCATTAGTGATTTCATTAGTGGGGCGGTCGCCCCCCACCTTGTTCCACTTCCGGGGGAGAGTGATTTTATTCGTCTGCACTTTCATGCATTTTATAGAAACATTTGCAACGCCTCACTATGCCAAAAAAATGACAACAGTGAAACAGTATTTGGTCAATATTTAGCAGGTCTTTTAGAGGGAGATGGGACTATTATTGTTCCCGATTTGGAGCTTGTAAAGAGAAGGCCTGTTGTTCGAATTTGTTTTCATATCAAAGATGAATCTTTAGCTGTTTTTTTAAAAGACAGAATAGGGTATGGTCATTTGGTTTACCCGAAAACTGGAAACTATCTTTTGCTAGAGATTTCTGATACAAAGGGGTTATGCCGTATTGTAAACTTAGTCAATGGATTTTTTAGAACTCCAAAATTAGAAGCCTTTGAAAGACTAATCAATTGGCTTCAACAAAGAGTCAATGAGCCAGTCTCTTCTAAAGGAATGGATTCTTCTCCACTGACAAGTACTGCTTGGCTTAGTGGTTTTACTGACGCCGATGGCAATTTTCATGTGATTATAGCCCCAAGAAAGAACAAAAAGCTAATTCGAATTCAGACGCAATTTCGTATCGAAGTAAGGCAAGCATACAAGCGTGTATCTTCTTACGGCTCTACTTACTGGGATGTCGTTTCAGATATTGCTCGTTTGCTAGGCACGAATGTTTATGCTCGATCTCGATCTGTCAATGAGACAATTTACTACACGTACTTCTTTGTTGCTTCTTCAAGGAGGTCGAAAACAATTTTACGAGAATAATTTGCCAGATATCCCCTTTATTCGAGCAAATTGAACGATTTTCGAGACTGGTGCCAAATAATAGATCTTGATCTTTCCAAGAAAGACTGTCTTGACGAATGTTATCGCCTTAAGAATGGTATAAACTCAAAAAGAACTCTCTTTTCTTGGAACCACCTTGAAACTTTCCCAAAAGCTGTTCCAGTTGCCGTTTCTGATGGAAACATCAGTTAGAATAACACTACTGTATGCCGGGAAACCCCTAAAGAACTCAATACTGAGATAGGGTAAGCGCTATATGCGCCACAAAATACCTCATGTAATAATTTGAGTGTATATATGGGAAACCCGCAGGAAACCAAAGATTGAGCATACCTCATCAATTCAGTAGGATCCTCAGAGACGCGTTGAAGGCGCAATCAAAAGAAAAGAGCGCAGAACCTATCCCTTTTGTTTTGAGAGGGAGCGAAGAGCCTCTAATGGGGCTAACGCCCCCTGCTTCGCTCCCCGAAGGGGATTGGAGCGAACTGTTTCCGTGACAGCCTCTTGCAAAAATTTTGATTTAAACGTAGTGCAACTGCTTTTTTTAGCAGTTGAAGATATAGTCCAGCTGATCTAGAAATGGATTAGAGTAAACTGAACTGGTTTGTTCCTATACTTATAGGGGCGCCCGATATGGCAAACAGTGAGATGGGGTCAAACGTCCCATCTTTTTCCCTGTTTCAAAAACGAGCAAGCAATCATTCATAAATCACATTGTGAAATACAAAGCAAAAAGCACAAACCACTCCTCCGCCTACTATCCGAAACGCTATCTTTCTTCAAAATTTGAGAACTCTTCTTGTTTTGATTCTTACCTAGCAGGGCTTTTTGAGGCAGATGGTCACATTTGGATCCCAGCACAAAAACAAAGCGGAAAATCACACAACCCAAGGTTTCATATCACCTTTCATTCGAAGGACTACCCTTTAGCCAAAAAGATACTACAATACATAGGAGAGGGCTTTATTAGGCATAAACCAAAACAAAATGCATGCGTCTTTACAGTATCATCTGTCAAAGGGCTAAGGAAGATAATTCATATGATCAATGGCAAGATGCGAACTCCTAAAATCCATAAGGTAGGTTTGCTTATCGATTGGCTCAATAAGAATCATAAACATAACTTAAGCAGAGAAATCCATTTTTATCAGCAGGATAGTTCGGATTTGGCAGAGAATCATTGGCTCGCCGGGTTTATTGACGGTGATGGAAGTTTTGGGATACGCAATACTCTTGCAACAAAAGATAGCAAGAGGCGAATAAGTTGTAAATTTCGATTAGAGCAACGTATGCATGACCCTGTGACAAATCAATCTTATGAGGAAATATTTGCTGCTATTGCCAACTTCTTGTGTACTAAGTTGTATATTAAGAATCAATCCAAAACTGGCCGAAATTACTACAAGATTGAAATCTTTTCCAAGAGCTCTATAAGCGTGTTGATCGATTATTTAGAGGCACACTCTTTATTAAGTAGTAAGCTCCTTGATTACACAGATTGGGTAAAAGCTTTCCAATTGCTTTCTACAGGTTCTCAATATATCAACGACCATCCCTTGCAGATTGCGCACTTAAAGTCTTCGATGAATCGTGCTAGAACTGCTTACAATTGGGATCATTTACTCAAAAAGCATTGCGATTTTCACCTTTAAAGCAGAAAAAAAAACTCACTGATTTTCACATACTTCTATCTTGCCTAATCTTTCAGGAAGCGAAGATACAAAAGTTTTTTTTCAGCGAAGAGCCTATCCCCATAAGAGATTAGAGCGACTTAGTGGGGCGACCGCCCCCCATTTCATTCCACTCCCGGGGGGGAGCGGAGCAGGGGGCGTTAGCCCCATTAGCGATTTCATTCGTTCAAAAAAATGTCTTTTTTTTCTTCCTTCCTGCGGGAAGTGCAGCTTGCTCCAACACATTCAATCATTTTTTTTAACAGTGCGCAAATTTTTTGATTGCTTTGCTCTTTTTTTAGGGAATGCCGTAAAGAAGAGTAATCTTTTTTAAAATCACTTTGCTATATGCATAGAATTTCTCGAAAAAGGGGTGTTAAACCCCGGGAAACAGACAACAATAACACCTAGCGTGACGAGAACAGAAAACAGATAAAGAAGAAGACGGGGTGAGCAATTGTCAAACAGAATAAGATTCAACACGTAAGCACAGTAGTGAAAGCGCGCACCGTCTTCGTTCTTTTCCTTTTCTGCTTCTTGTTAAAAGTTGTGATTGATAACAACTGTGCAAGTCGTAAAATCATTGTTGTACATGGGAAGAATATGCAGGAAACAAGACAACTGAAAGCTTGTATAGGATCCTCAGAGACTACACGCGAAGCCCCTTATTCGATAAGGGTGAAGACATAGTCCATAGGGGTGCGAAAGTTCCCTAATTCAAAGATTTCCACGATTAAACAACATTAGTTTCTGGTTGCTGCCGCCATCTTTGTTATTACTTTTAAGTTCTGCTTTAGTTGAAGTAGGTGCCGGAACCGGCTGGACGGTAAAGGAGAGAATATGCCGTCGCAAAGTAGTAATATTTTGTAAGGAAAACTCCACTCGATGCGCGAAACTCCCCAAGAAATTCAATCAAATCGTCATAGATTGAATCAGCTCAAAAGCAAGGAACGTAGGGATAAGCTTCCTCTTGCTCAGCTAAACACGAAGGGCACTACTATAGGTATGAAGGGTACGGGAACAGGATAGAGCGCTTCGCTTTAAAAAAAAGAAGAAAGGTGCAAAGCCCTAAATGCTCACCTAGCCTATCACTCAAGCGCAAATGGCTCCTTTGCTCTTTGTCGAACAACCTTACGTAAAAATGTGCCCAACAGGGGGATAACGTGCCTGGCTCTCCCCTTCTTTAAAAGCAGAGAGCCATCAGAGACTACACGTGGAGGTACATTAACAGATTCAAATGGTTCAAAGCACGAATAACACTTATAAGCTCGGTGAAGTCAATACAAAGTCGAGAAAAGGAAGCGACTCTTCCTTTTTTGAATGGTTCGTTGGCATTACCGAAGGGGATGGAAGCTTTTTTATCGAGCGCCAAATTCTTAAGCAAAAGAGAGAGCAAAACATAAAAAAAGAGGCAAAAGTGAAACGAAAAAAAGAATGCGAATCGACGGAGCTATTGCCACCCACTGTGTTTCATTCCTCTTTACAGGGAGCGAAGAGCCTCTCCCCGAAGGGGATTGGAGCGAAGCCGTGGGCGCTAGCCCAAGGAGCGAAGAGCCTCTCCCCGAAGGGGATTGGAGCGAAGCAAAAAAAAGATTCTTTTTTTTCAGCCCAGCAGGGGGCAACAGCTCCATCAGTGATTGTGTTCCATAAACAAAATGGCTCTACTTCGCTTACAGAAAGAGCTCTTCATTTCAAGTGGGTGCTTGGATTTCAAATTGCGTTATCATCTTATAATTATCGAGCTCTAGCTTATATAAAGACCCAGTTGGGAATAGGGACTATAGGCTCTGATAGCTCTTCAAATATGATTCAATATCGTATTAGAAATCGAGGGCATCTCTCAAGTCATATTTTTCCTATTTTTGATCGCTTTCCTATGATCAGTGCAAAGCACTTTGATTTTTTAAGAGTGAAAGAGGCATACAAAGTTTTAGAAAATCATTTGCTTGACTCAAACGAAAAAGAAGCTCAACTTGTTCAAATCTACCAATCGAAAAAGTCGCAGGATCCAAAGAATTTGCCACCTGTGTGGGAGAAATATCTAGGCAAGAGCCGCATAAAAGAATTAAAGGATGATCAATTTTCAAGCTTACGCTATGATGAGGCTTGCAAGCTCATTACACCTTATTGGCTCAGCGGTTTTACCGAAGCAGATGGCTCTTTCTATATTGTTTGCAAAAATCGGCATAATCAGCGCTTTTGTCACGGATACGGGATCACCCAAAAGAACAGCCCTTTTGTTTTAAAGGCTATTCGTGCTCGATTACGGATTAAGCAACAGATAAAGCATCGGGTAATTCCAAAGAGCGGCTCTTCTTTTTGGTCTTTAGATACAACAAACAACCGAGTGACCCAGTCTATTTCTAAACTCCTTTGTGGCAAAATTCGAGGGATGAAAGCGGTTGAATTCCGCATTTGGCAAAGCGCGCTTAATCATAAAGGAGACTCTGAACGGTTGGCTAAGATTCAAGCACAAATGAGAAAATTACGATCTTATAGAATGTTGCTGCCAATTCATACAGAGAAGAGCTAAAATAAGGGGGTTAGAACCGTTTCCTGTGCTCTTTTGCTGTTCTTTCACTAAGTGTTTGGTTGCTTCAAGTGCTCACATCCTCTATCAAAAAGTTTGCGCTCTTTGCTCTACCATATTCTGTTTGTGTACAAGGAATAGTCCGATCTAGTGCGAGAGCGCTAGAGTCTAGCGAGAGTGCGTGACTCGTTCTCAATTTGACATTTCATTAGAGATGCAGGTCAAGCGTATGGCACTAGCCTTTTGCTTTGCCCTTTAAGAACGAAAAAAAACGACTATCTACGGGGGGTGGCTACGCGAATGGGGCTGTTGCCCCCTAGTGGATACAACATTTTCTAAAAAGTGTGTAAGTTCTCACCCCCTAAAAAAGAGTCAAACCCATGTGGCTAGCAACAATCACGATATCCTCCCCTAAGTTCTATAACAAGTCACTCAGGTGGCGCGGTAGATTTAGGTATTTTTGCGCTTCATTTATCCGGAGTGTCTTCGATCTTAGGGTCTATTAACTTTATTACAACTATTTGGAATATGCGCGGCCCTGGGATGACTATGCACCGTCTTCCTCTATTTGCGTGGTCTGTTCTTGTGACTGCATTCTTACTGCTGCTTTCGCTACCAGTGCTTGCAGGCGCGATCACCATGCTATTAACTGATCGAAACTTCAATACCACTTTCTTTGATCCTGCAGGAGGGGGCGATCCTATCCTATTTCAGCATCTTTTTTCAAGTTTCAATTTTATACCTTTTACTACTCAATGGAAACACATTCACAAAAAACAATTCTGTGAAAACTGTTTGCTAACAAATTCTCAGAAAAGCTCTGAATCTTTTTTATCATGGCTGATTGGCTTTACAGAAGGTGATGGTTGCTTCTTTGTCAATCACAGACAAGAACTCTCATTTATCATTACACAAGGGTGCCAGAACGTGTCAGTGTTAAGGTACGTTCAAACTATTTTGAATATGGGGAGTGTAATCGCACAAGGAAAAAGAGTGTATAGGTTTATTGTCTACAAAAGAGAGCATATTGAATTACTTATACACTTATTTAATGGAAATTTAGTTCTGCCTTCACGTAAAGCTCAATTCGCTCTTTTCGTGAATGCCTTTAATGCTAAGAATAAAACCACTAATGGGGATAGCGGCCTCTGCTTCACTCCCTCACAAAAATCTTTTTCTGAGGGAGATTCTAAACGAATAGAATACCGGGCATCATCTGTTTTACCGTCCTTGGAAAATCAGTGGTTATTGGGGTTTACAGAAGCAGAAGGTTGCTTTACCATCAGTTTCTTAAGCAATTCAAAGGCATACCGAACAAGATTCATCATCTCTCAAAAAGGAGATGTTAATTTACCTGTGTTAAGTCATCTTATTTTGTTATTTAACACTGGTAAAGTTGAAGGCCATTCACAAAAAGATAATTATAGCTTTGTGGTCTCCGGACTGAAAAATGTACTAAAGATTTACCATTATTTTGATAATAACTTGTCCTATTTTCTGAGTACAAAAAAGCAAAGTTATCTAGCCTTTAAAGAGTTGAACGCTAAAATAGAACAAGGTTTGCACTTAAATGAAGAGACTCGAACAGAATTATTAATGTTAAGCCAAAGTGTTAATTCCATTCGACGAAAAAGTAAATAGGTAACAAATTGAAGGAAAAACAGGAGGGGTAAAGAAAGATCAATGTTAATCTTTCTTTGGAATCAACATAGTAGATGCAAAAAAAAAAAAGATTCAAAACTATGTTGAGTAATTAATGGTTGCGCTTTACCATGATACCTCACTCCTAGTCCCGGGTTGAAGAATTTGTTTCAACTCGCCGATCCCGACGGGGATATGGTAACACTGCTTTAAGATTTTGTTCTTCAAAACAAGATCTTAAAACAGTTAGGGCGACATTTCTGAAAACGGTCAATTCATCTCGACTTAGTAATAAGTTAGAAAAGACCGTCGGGCTTTTCTTTTTTCAATTTGAACTTTTCAAAATTGAATGATGAAGTTCGCGACAGACTAGGTCAGAAATGGGTAAAAACAATGGCTCCATTGTTTTTTGCTTGATGTATAGTCGGTAGCCTAGGACAATTTTGTTTGGGAAAAATGTCTCACAATCTATGTTTCAATTTGTTCTTTAAAACATTCTTCTTTAGAAGAAGAACACATTTTACACATAGAAGGGATCTTGCTGTGAGTAGGTAAGATTTTAGGCTTACGGGTTCTTTGGACATCCTGAGGTAAAAAACATGTATGCCTCATAATTCTGCTATATGCTGGGAACACCTCATAAAGAAGGGAAAAAAAGAAGAGGGTGACACTGTTTTTTTTGCTTGGTCACCAAGCGAGGTGATTGTTCCTTGTAGGTACAAAGACGCTACTCTTCTGTTTCCCCCTTTTAAAAGAAAAGGATACTCTCTAGAGTCGTACAAACGCTCAGGTTTTTAGTAAAAAAGCCTTTTCAAGCAGGTCAATCAGCAGGAAACCCGTTCAATCACAAAGTCATGTATCAGTCTTCTCAAAAAAAAAAGTCTAAAAATTTCAAACTTCAAGTATCTCCACTCCCTATCGGGAGCGAAGCAGGGGGCGTTAGCCCCATTAGCAATTTCATTGGTGGCACTCACGTGCCCCACTGTGTTCCACTCCCTAACGGGAATGATTTCATTGGTGGCACTCACGTGCCCCACTGTGTTCCAAAAAATGTATTTTTTGACTGTGTTCCACTCCCCGGGGGGAAGCAAAGAAAGAAAGAATCTTTTTTTTGCATTGCTACAACAAAGAAGGAAAGAAATGACTCTCGACAGGCAGTAAAAAGAGATCACTGCCAAGGAAAAGTGGATAGTGGCTTGGCTCGCGGAGGAGCCAAGCCAAATGTCACTCCCTGCTTTGCTATTCGTGATTTGATGATTTGGGGATCCTCAGAGACTGCATGCAGAACACGTATTCAAGCACAAAAAAATGATTGCTTGCTTCACGTGCGTTCTTATCTTTCAGCCCATAGGCCAAAGCGCAAACCCCTTCAGCCCAACGATACAATACAATTAGGATTCTTTTTAGCGGGGTTAATTGATAGTGATGGGCATATCAATAAACAACCCCAATTAGTCATTGCGTTTCATTCTTTTGAGGTGAGGTGTGCTTATTGGGTAAAGTCTGTTATAGGCTATGGCTCTGTAAGGAAAGTCAAAGCGAAACAAGCCTATACATACGTTTTAGCACATTCAGATGGCTTGCGAAAGGTTGCAGAGCTTGTTCATAATAAGCTGCGGCACCCAAGCAAGATCCATCAGTATAATACACGTTTGGCTCAAGCATACGGGTTGAAACATACAAGCTTTCAGCCTTTGCCGATCTTAAGCAATCACTGGCTTGCTGGTTTTATTCTTGGCGACGGTAGCTTTGCTATTCGTGTTCTTTTTCAACGAGGAAAAGATCCGATTGAGGGCAGTGCGCTCTCTTTCTCTAAAGAAGGGTGCTCTATCCTACGCCCCTTTCCGGAGATCCGGCTTGAATGCAAAGTGGATCAAAAATATAAGACCTTACTAGAACCAATCCAAGAAGCTATAGGAGGATATATAGGGCATCGAAAGTCTTTGGATACGTATTCTTATAGCACAGTAAGCTTTGGATCGGCTAGCAAACTTCTCCATTACCTAGACCAATACCAATTAATAGGGCCAAAGTACACTCAATACGTTTTATGGCGCCGTGCCTTTCTCATAATACAGGAAAAGCGCCATCTATCACCTTATGGTGTGAATCTCATAAAAGGAATTCAATCAAGAATTAAACAGCTTAAAGCAATCGGCGGAACCCGGGGGGTTTCTTTGCCTATAGAAGATAAAGACAGCACAGAATAACAAGGCGTGAAGATACAGTCCTATCACCTGTGAAAGTGGGTGCGTGTGAGTCTAGGCACGCCTTGGGCTAAAAAGCGGATGGAGCTATTGAAAGGCTAGGCATTCGGAAGGAACGAATGGCCAATCGGACTTATTTGTCTCCTCCGAAAAGAAATCAAATGAAGGGTGGCCACCCTATCAACAAAGTCGCTATTAAAGCAAAAGGCAGCAAAACAAAAATTCTTTTCTCGTTTCTTGCTTTTTTCACTTTGTGCTCCCCTCAAGCTTGGTTCTTTTGCTCAAGGTCGGTGCCTATCTATTTTTGCCTGCACCGTTTTTCAAAGAATGCTACAGGTGACATAGAGCAACTGCAAAGCAGTCGCGTTCACCAAAAAAATTTGATACATTTTAATTCTTCCTGGCTTTGGAATCATTAGCCACGTTGTGTCGGCCTTCTCTCGAAAGCCTGTGTTTGGCTATTTAGGCATGGTTTACGCAATGGTGAGCATCGGCGTCTTGGGATTTATTGTATGGGCTCATCACATGTTTGTTGTTGGCCTAGACGTAGATACAAGAGCCTACTTTACAGCAGCAACCATGATCATTGCCGTTCCGACCGGAATCAAGATTTTTAGCTGGATTGCAACAATGTGGGGGGGTTCTATCCAACTGAAAACCCCTATGCTTTTTGCGGTAGGCTTTATTTTCTTGTTTACGGTAGGAGGATTAACCGGTATTGTGTTAGCCAATTCAGGGCTTGATATTGCTCTACACGATAAACAAAAAAAAGATTATATAACAAAATTTTGGGTTGGATTGATGGATGGTGATGGAAGTATTCAGGTCAATCACTGGAAAAAGCGCAGCCTCCAATATAGGCTTGTTATCAAGTTGAAAAATACTCAAGCAAATCACGATATGCTTGTAAAAATCAAGAGCATAGTGGGTGGTTCAGTTCCCTGTAGCAAATCTTTTGTTCTTTGGATTGAGAATGATAAAAGAAAGATTCAGCATATAATATCTATCTTTGACAGCTTTCCGCCTTTAACAACTAGGCTAAAATGCCAGCTAGTTTTTTTAAGGATGTGCTTGCAGTGCAATGATGTTCAATGGTATTTGGAAAATCGAAATCAAAAATATGCTACAGGAGCTAACAATCAAAGTATTGGGCGCCAACCTCCCGCTCCGACCTTCATGCATGATATGCTTCTCAATTCTATTGGTGATTCTAACAGCGTTGGGTTCACCTATTTCCCTGAATGGTTATCTGGTTTTATTGAAGCTGAGGGTTGCTTTTGCATTCGCCAAAGCAATAATCATTCTTTTTCTATTGGCCAAAATCAAGATATACACTTAATCGAAAGAATAAAAACTTACTTTAATGCTAGCAATAAGGTACGGGTAATCCCAGGGCGTACTCAAAATTTTTACTTGTTAGAGATCTATAAGAAAAAGTGTATTGATTTGATCATAGCTCATATTCAAAAATATCCTTTGCTTGGAGAAAAACATCAATCCTATCTTCAATTTTGTCACAAAATCTCATAAGTGTCGTGTTGTCTCGCCACTATGGAATTTGAAAGGGTTTAGCTGGGGTAGCATCAGACCGTAAGGGTCACTGCGGGTCGTTTGCAGCTTCCTTTAAACAATGAATCAATAGTTTTCGGGCGGCTAAGAAAAAACGCAAAGAAAACGCGAGTTTGTTTGCCGGCTTTCAATGATTATCCCTTGACGTTTTCTACCTTTTATTATTCCGGTAGCATAAGACCTACCCCCTTTGGGAATAGGCTCTTCGCTAATGGGACGCGCACTCCCCGCTTTGCTCCTATGCTGCTAACGGTGAAATCTTATTCCTGCCAATGAGCAATGGCATTGCAAGTAGCTCTCAAGGAAGAGAGAGTTATTGAAGCCTCTCTTTCATGCAATCGCGCAAAAGAAAGACAGGGCGTCAATTCTTCAAAAAAGACAGAACGCAGTGAAGAACTCAATCCCCTATAGGACAAGACTCTTAGTGAGGCTAGCGCCTCGGCTTTCATTGCTTCATTTTTTCCCCCTTCCTACCACAACGAGGAATAAGACAATACCGTGGAAACCAAAGCTTTACGTATAAAAAAAAGCAAAAACCTAGTCAAAAACGAACAAAGTCACTCTCCCAAAAGGAGAGTGAAACAAAGTCACTCCAGTTAGCGAGTGGAACGGAGATAAAAAAGAGATTTTTTTGAAGAAAGTGGGGCACGTCAGTGCCACTAACCCAATCACTCTTAAGGAAAGTGAAACACAGTGGGGGACTAACGTCTGCCAAATGAAATAAAAACTTTGTTTTTTAACAAGACATTGCTAGAGATTTGCCTCCCTTCCTTTGTTCGTCTTCGACTAGTGATTTGCTTTTGACTTCATTTTTTTTGTACGTATTGTTAGTAGGATCTGTGGAGGCTCTACGTGGCAATCAAAAATCTCTTGAGTGAGATGAGTCGATAAGATAGAGCCCGATCCTCGCTGTGAAGCGAGTTTGAAACAAGACTTACTATGTTGTGGCACACTTTCACTATGGTGCGCCGTTTCATTCACCACCATCGCCGTTATCGTTCATGATAACTGGCATTACCAACCTGCTTCAGTGCCTTCAATGGGCACGAAGCTGCCATAAAGCAACCGGTTTACTTACCCCAGGCCAACTGGGGGAGGAAAATAGCACGCCGGTAAAGGGGGCTGAAAGAGCGCTCTCGAGCTACACTGTACATGGTGAGGTTAACGAACCCTTTTTTCAACTCGCAACGGTCTTAGGAAGTGGACAGACCTTTTTGGTCTCTTTGCTCTCGGTAACGCTCCTTTACGTAGTGGGAGCCTTACTGGGTTGGTCAAGCAAACGGGCTTGCGTTACAAGCCATAATGCGAGGGGGCACCTAAATACAGTCTGCGGTGTGGTGAAGAACTCGGGATCACCCGATAGGAGAAACCCTTGGGGTGACAGAGGATTCGTAGTAGTCGGCAAAGATGATTCTGGGGAAATAGCGAGTCATTCTCTTCAAAAAACGAGCTTTCCCCTTTTTCAACTGAAAGTTGGCTCAGCAGGAATGAAGAAGACCTCCTGGGTCAGATTGTCGACGAAGGGATCCAGACTTTTCTGTAGCAAGGCACTTAAGCCTATGGGTTTAAACAAATTGATACAACTTATTTCTTTAAACAAGACAAATACCCAATACGTAAACACCTCAGTGACCCAGATTCTTGCCGACCCAGAAATCTTGCTGGCGGCCTACTCCAATATCAAATCAAAACCAGGAAACATGTCTCGCGGATCGGACAAGAAAACCCTAGATGGGATGAATCTGGAATGGTTTCAACAGATCTCTAAAGAGATTGCAAATGGGCAATTCCAATTCAAGCCAGCTAGGAGAGTCGAAATCCCTAAACCCAAAGGGGGAAAACGTCCTTTAGCAATCGCATCTCCTAGAGACAAAATTGTTCAAGAGGCCATGAGAATGATTTTAGAAGCAATCTTTGAAAGCGGATTTTCTCCGAATTCTCACGGCTTTCGCCCTGGACATAGTTGCCATACAGCTCTTAACCAAGTGAAAATGCTGTTTGGCCATGTGAATTGGTTCATTGAAGGAGATATTAGCAAATGTTTTGATTCTTTTCAGCATAATGTGCTTATCAGTGCGGTGACATCCAGAATAAAAGACCAAGTATTCATTGACCTACTATACAAGGCTCTCAAGTCAGGATATATTGATGCTCAAGGGGTGTGGAAATCGGCTGAACTAGGAACCCCCCAGGGATCTATAATAAGCCCTATTCTATGCAATATCTACTTAGACAAGCTAGACAAATGGATCGAAAGCCTCATCGCATCTTTCGAGAAAGGAAAGCGTAGAAGACAGAACCCCGAATATACTCGATTAACCAGAGGCAATTCATCATTAGATCCCGAAGTCAGGAGGCAGAAGATGAGATTTATACACGAAAATAACATCCGTCAGTTCATGCCAAATGATCCCGGCTTTAAAAGGTTGCGCTATGTTCGATATGCAGATAATATCCTGCTTGGTGTTATTGGAAGTAAAGCAGACTGCATCATTTTGCGTGAAAAGCTCGCTACATTTTTGCAGCAAGAACTTCAATTAACTTTATCACTGGAAAAGACTAAGATAACCCATGCGATAACAAGTAGGGCTTTATTCTTGGGGACGGAGATTCGAATGACCCCGTACAAGAAAAAACAGATAAGAAAAGTTCAAAAAGGAGACGATACCCGAATCTCTATAATCTCAACCCGTCCCCAGTTTCTTGCCCCTATAGATACAATCGTAAGCAAGCTTAGCGAGAAAAAGTTTTGCAGACGTGGACTTCGAGGTCATCCAACGCGAGTAGGCAAATTGATTCATCTCGAACTAGACGTAATTGTTCAACAATACCTGTCGGTAGCTAGGGGTTTACTCAATTACTACTCGTTCGTAGACAACTACGCAAGGCTAAGAGCTAGGGTGCTGTATATTTTGCTATACTCTTGTGCACTAACGTTCGCCTCAAAACTCAAACTGGGTACGCTTCACAAAGTATTTAGCAAGTTTGGTTCGCAACTAAAGATTCAAGACAAGAATAAAGAGGTTCTAGCTTTGTTTGATTGTACCCAATTTCCCAAAAGTTCCCCAGGTTTCGCAAGAAGTCGACCAAGTAATCCATTTGCTATAATCGATCGGGTTGCGGCTGCCACAAAAAGAACTCGTAAAATAATGAGCTCAGAGTGCTCTATCTGTGGTAGCGTGGAAAAGCTTGAAATGCATCATATCAAACATCTTCGCAAGGCTGGAACCGCGGTAAAGGGAAACTATCTTTTGTCTTTTATGGTGCGTATGAATAGAAAACAGATACCGCTTTGCTATGAATGTCACCAACGGGTTCACCGAGGTTTATACGATGGGAAACGACTTGAATCAATGAAATAAGTATAGAAAAGTGTGAGAGCCGTATGACGGGAAACTGTCACGTACGGTTCGGGAAAAGGACTCTGGTATCGAAAGCGTTCTGAAAAACGGCACGAGCTGGTTTCCTATTTCATTTCTTTCAATGGGAGCTGTATTTGCCTTGTTTGCAGGATTTTACTACTGGATTGGAAAGATTTCAGGCTTGCAATACCCGGAAACCCTAGGACAAATTCACTTTTGGATAACCTTCATCGGGGTCAATTTGACATTCTTTCCTATGCACTTTCTTGGTCTAGCCGGGATGCCTCGCCGAATCCCAGACTATGCCGATGCTTTCGCAGGATGGAATGCACTCTGTAGCTTTGGTTCTTATGTTTCAATCGCAGGAATGTTTGTATTCTTCTATGCCGTTTACGTTACATTGACCAGCGACCAAAAATGTGGCGCATCTCCTTGGCTGTCAGAGCGCATTTCAACCACTTTAGAGTGGATGATGCCTAGCCCTCCAGCTTTCCATACTTATGTAGAAATCCCTACGATTAAAGAAACTGCTCCAACAACTGAAATGAGCGCAAATAAAGCAATAAAAGAGTAATAAAATAATTGAAGCAATGTTGAGGCTAAGTTTTTTGATTTTAACAAAGTACGCTTTGCCCCTTTCTAAAACAATTTTTTCAATTTTGACACAAATGCGGGCATATATTAATGGTAAATGATCTGCCTTCCAAGCAGAAGATATGGGTTCGATTCCCGTTGCCCGCTTATGTCTTAATAAGAGCGCAAGCTTAACTGCTAGTATAAGCAACAGCCTCTTTTCTCAAAAAAAATCTTTTTTTTAGCCTAGCTAGGAAGAGATATCAAACGATGGTACCATTGGGAAACTCGTATCTCCTATTTCAATACTTTCTATACTTCATTCCAATCCGCTACGGGGAGCGAAAAACAACTCTAATCCCCTGTGGAGAGCAAAAAAAAAGAAAAGACTTTGCTCGTTTGGCCAGTGTTTGCGCTATTCAATAAAAAGGGGAGAATGGCTGAGCGGCTAAAGGCGATAGACTGTAAATCTATTGAAGTGATTCTACAGGGGTTCGAATCCCTTTTCTCCCAAAGCAGAGGCCAACGATCACATTTATAACTGTTTTGAAGTGTTTTACTTATCATTATCGCTTTTGTTCGAATCAGTTCAAAACTGAAAAAGGATTGGCATACTTTTTTTTTGCATTCTTAGCTCAGATGGATAGAGCGATAACCTTCTAAGTTAGCTGTCACAGGTTCGAGCCCTGTAGAGTGCAAGCACTCAAGTCTTACTCACAATACGGGGTGTAGCGCAGCCTGGTAGCGCGTCTGTTTTGGGAACAGAATGTCATAGGTTCAAATCCTGTCACCCTGAGTCAATACTCAAGGAATAACAAGCGAGTACGCCGAGTGTTAGCATGCGGGGAGGATAAAAGAAATGCAGTGTGTGCTAGTAGCCCGCCCAATACAATCAAAAAGATAGCTTTTGAAATAAATCCCCAGAATCAAAAGCTGTCTTTTTGCGCTTTAGTAACCTTTTCTATTGATAAGAGTTCTCGATAGGAGAGAGTCTCATTCCCCACTTTTATTCTTTGCAATTTTTTTTGTAGTAGGCCTTTTTTGATTTATTAATAAGCTAATGAGAATCAATCGACCATTATCACCTCATTTAACCGTTTACAGACCACAACTAACCTCAGTACTTTCTATTTTTCATAGAATTTCGGGTGTAGTTTTGGCGACTACAGCTATTGGTGGCATTTTTGCTTTAAAACTAAGCGCGACTCATTTAAATACTTACCCTGTTTATTGGTTTGCTTTTTTCTTGTGTTCTAAATTGGATTGGCTTGTTTTTGCTGCATTAATACTTGCTTTTTTTGCGCTCTGCTATCATATGAGTAATGGGATTCGCCATCTTTTGTGGGATATGGGACTGTTTCTAGACCTAAACAAGATTTACACCTCTGCTTTTATTATGTTAGCATGTTCTGCAAGCCTAGCAGCCATTAACCTACTTCGATTTTATGCATCATAAACCTTATTGCTATTATGACAAAAATCAATAAAGAACCTCTAACACATTGGCTTCTTCAAAGAAGCACTGCCATCTTATTAATACCAACCTTTCTTTCAGCTACCCCAAGTAGCTTGATTGTTCTGAATATTGCAATGTTCTGGCACGCACACATAGGAATTTCTGAAATTTTAGCAGACTATGTACATAATTCAGTGACACGTGTTTTTGTCGGCACCTTAATACAAGTCGTAATTTTGATTGCAATGAAAGACTTTTTTATTCTTTTATTGTTGGCTTGAGTGATTGTTTAGTGAGGCTATCTACCCCTGCTCAGCTAAAAAAAGATAACGAGCTGTTACTCCAATCTTGCATGGGGGTAGGTTTTACGCTTTTCGTGTCAACTGTCCTTTTGATTTTTGCCAATTGGCAGACCGATCACGACTCTGTCCCACTCTTGTCGTGTGGCTCTTCGTTTCGAAATGTATAAAAAAGAAAGGAAAAAGAGAATTGTTTTCCTTCCTACAAAAATGGACAATTCTTGCATTAAAGGGAGTGAACGCGCCTGAACATTTCAGTTGCTCTTACTGAAAGAAAAAATCATAAAGAAACAAACGAATGGGGCGTCGCCGATTTTTTTTGAAAGAAAGCGCTGTCTTTAGCAACGCAATTGCAACTTCCTTTACTCGAATAGCCATAGCAGGTTTTTTCGCTTAAAGAGCGAGCGACTTGTTCTTCCCTCTTTTTTCTATTGTGCATACCAAACAAAGCAATTTCAACGGGAAGGCTCGAGAATAACAATACAAACGATTCAAGCCTGAAAAGCAACGCATTGGCTTTGCATTTTTGAAACAATTTATTCAAATTCAAAAAATGATTCAAGAAGTAAAATACTTAACCGTTTCTATGATTTTGTTCCTTTTAGGCATATGGGGCATCTTTTTAAATCGAAAAAACATTATAATTATGTTAATGTCAATTGAGCTTATGCTCCTTGCAGTCAATCTAAACTTACTAGTGTTCTCTGTGTGCTTAGACGATATGATGGGTCAAATTTTTGCTCTTCTGGTTTTAACAGTCGCAGCGGCAGAGTCTGCGATCGGCCTAGCAATTCTTGTAGTTTACTACAGAATTCGAGGCACAATTGCGGTTGAATTTATTAATTTAATGAAAGGGTAAGCACTTGGTCACACCCTTTGAACAACAAAACGAAGGGGGGGGGGCAACAGCCCCACTGGCAAAAAGCCACTCCCGCTGCCTCCCGGGATTAACGTTGTTCAAAACAATCTTTTTTTTTGTTCCACTCCCCTTTGGGGGGGGGTGACTCTGTTCTTTTCAAAATTAAACAGAGGTACGAAGTACTGTGCATTACTTCCACTTCCGTAGGGAGAGCGAAAAGCCAGTAACTAAGCAAAAAAAACTTTTTTTTTTGCACAGCGTGCTACGGATATTTTCAAAACTAGTTGGCCATATTTAAAAAACGACTAGTGTAGGGGTAGCAAAAAAAAGAAAGGAGTTTCATAAGCGTATGAGCATAAACAGCCTAAAAAAAATCCCTGTAGTCCGGCGAATAGCACAAAAAAAGAACATCTCCTTGGGCGACCGCCCACGAATGAAATCACTTGCAAAAAGAAGTCGAGCACAGTGGAGCACGTGAGTGCCACCAATGAAATCACTAATGGGGCTAACGCCCCCTGCTTCGCCCCCCCCTGGAGAGTGGGATGAAATCACTAATGGGTCTAACGTCCTCTGCTTCGCCCCCCCTGGGGAGTGGAACACAGTGGGGCACGTGAGTGCCACCAATGAAATCACTAACGGGGCGAGCGCCCCCTGCTTCACTTTCCACTGAGAGTGGAGGAGAGTGGGGCACGCCAGTGCCATCAATGAAATCACTTCCGAGAGGAAGTGGGCTGCGCTGAAAAAAAGTCTTTTTTTTGCTCTTCGCTCCTTGGGCTAGCACCCACCAATGCAATCACTTCCGAGAGGAAGTGGGCTGCGCTGAAAAAAAAGATTCTTTTTTTTGCTTCGCTCCAATTCCCTGGGGGAATAGATTCTGCGTTTAAAGCTTTTCCATTCCTTTCCTTGTTCACGTACAGAATTGTTTTTCTGCTATTCCTTGGGTTATCTGTTCCTGGCGGGAGTGGCTCAATGCTCATCATAAGACTTACTCGTTTAGGATGGGTGTCTGAGCGGTTGAAAGTACCGGTCTTGAAAACCGGCGTATTGTCATGCAATACCGGGGGTTCAAATCCCTCCCCATCCATTATGAATCAATCTGCATTCTACCAAGTAATCAAAGAGACCCAAATTCGATTGGGGTGGTCTATCTTCGGCTTTTTTTTTTCTTTTTGCGTAGGCTACGCTTATTCCGAAGAACTGATTTTCTTTTTTGCGTTGCCAATCAAAACAAGTGATGTTATAACCGAATTTTTATGCACACAAATGACAGAGGCTTTTCAAACTTATTTGAAAGTAAGCTTTGTTGTTTCATTGTACGTAAACACTCCATTTTTTATTTACCAAATGTGGTGCTTTTTTATTCCTAGTTACACAGAGCAGCAAAGGCACCTTGCTACACAATGGCTTATTCTGAGTGCTACTTTTTTTTTTGGAGGGTTCGTATTTGCTTATTGGCTTGCTGTTCCCACAATTTGGACTTTCTTTATAAAGCAATGTAGTTCATCAATTTCAATATTACATTTTGAGTTACAACCAAAAGTTTACGATTATACGTTGCTATTATTCCGTATTATGTTCTTTTTTGGACTCTGTTCGCAAATGCCTTTATTTGTTGCTTGGCTTATAAAGCAAAAAGCGCAAAAGACAGAGCAACGCTTCCAAGAGCATTCTTTACTCTTTCATAGAAAAAAGATATTTTTCGGATCAATTTGTGTAGCAGCTTTGGTTTCACCACCTGATTTATGGAGCCAACTGATTTTATTGCTGCCGACTTATTTGTTCATAGAGATTGTAACATTTTATGAAATCCTTTTGGGCGAGTATAACTTAGTTGGTCAAAGTGCCGGACTGTGACTCTGGAAACATGGGTTCAAATCCCGTTATTCGCCAGGCTCGTGAAAAAAGAGAAAGGAGCAAACCATATAAAGATTGAAAACAATAAAACAGATTTTGTGATTTAGAGGGCGAGCGGCCCCTGCTTCACTTCCCCCGGGAGTGGAAGAAAGTGGGGCACGCCAGTGCCAGCAATGCAGTCATTTCCGAGAGGAAGTGGGCTACGTTAAAAAAAAGATTTTTTTTTCAGCCCAGCAGGGGGCAACAGCCCCATTAGCGGCTCTTCGCTCCGGACTTTTCAAAAACATGGCTTTTCACTTCAATCCTCGTTGGGTGTAGGCTCTGCGTTCATTCCACTCCCCTTCTGAGGGGGAGGGGGGTGATTGAAACAGAGTGCCGTCTCTCACTTCAAAAAATCAATTGATTTTTGATTGCATACGTTTATTCTTTTTTTCCGCATGAAAGTAGAAAATGTTTTTCACATGTTAAAAAAGCCACATCTTATCCGATCTGACTCCACGCTAATAAGAGACGCTGCTTTTTCAAATGGTAGCTCTGAGTCTTACGTCTCATTTCTTCAACCATCTCGAATCATGCGCTATTCTGCTCTACTTGTTCCTATTCTCTGGTATATATGTTTGTTCCTTAGTGCTCTTGGCCTCTATCTTGGTATATGGGTTGCGCCTTCCGATTTTCAGCAAGGAGAGAATTATCGTATACTGTTTATTCATGTGCCATCCGCTTGGATGAGCGTCCTTCTTTATTTTCTTCTTACTCTAACGAGTGCTGGCTTCTTTTTCAACAAGCATCCAATCTTTATTTACGGCTCAAGAATTCTTTGCGCGATTGGCGCCCTATTTACCTGCCTAACTCTACTTACCGGTTCATTGTGGGGAAAGCCTATGTGGGGTACCTTTTGGGTATGGGATGCACGACTTACATCAGTGCTTATTCTGCTTTTTATTTATTTAGGAGCTATGTTACTGTATAAATGGTCTCCTGACGTTGCCCCTCTTTTTGTTTTCATAGGGCTATTAAACATTCCAATTATTAAGTTTTCTGTAAATTGGTGGAACACTTTGCATCAGCCCTCAAGTATAAGCCAATTTGGAACAGAAATCCATATCTCAATGCTTGTGCCTATGAATGCTTTGTTTTTCCAGTTCCTGCTCTTGGTGTTTCTTTTGTTCCTTTTAGAGCTCCGACGTGAGATTCACAATAGAACAATCAATTCTCTTGTTCAATCCTTTCCAATGGTACCTAACCTAAAGTCGAGAAATAAGTTAAGCTCAATTTGAACCCATTCAGGAGCAGAGCGCCACTCTCGCCGTCTGCAGGGAGTGCCGTTGTGAATGGCTCTTCGCTTCCAGTAGGGGATTGGAGCGAAGCCGTGGGCGCTAGCCCAAGGAGCGAAGCAAAAAAAAAGATTTTTTTTTTCAGCGCAGCCCACTTCCTCTCGGAAGTGATTTCATTCGTGGGCACTAGCCCAAGGAGTAAAGAGAAAAAAGACTTTTTTTTTGCAGCCGAGCGAAAGACGATAACCTTGTTAACAAAATGGGGGCATACAAATCTGCTAAAAGTCCCCCTAGCGAAGCCACACCCTAAGTGTATAGCAAAGCCTTGGGCGAGCGCCTTAAGGAGCGAAGGGCCACTAATGGGGCTGTTGCCCCCTGCTGGGCTGAAAAAAAAATCTTTTTTTTAACGTAGCCCACTTCCTCTCGGAAGTGATTGCATTGCTGGCACCGGCGTGCCCCACATTCTTCCACTCCCGGAGGAGGAATGAAGCAGGGGCCGCTCGCCCCATTAGTGATTTCATTGGTGGCACTCACGTGCCCCACTGTGTTCCACTCCCCGGGGGGGAGCGAAGCAGGGGGCAACAGCCCCATTAGTGATTTCATTCGTGGGCGCGAGCGCAAGGAGAGCATTATTATCTTGTGTTACATGTTTTGTAAATGATTCTTGTAAAAGGAGCAAATACAAAGTATAAGAAAATACAGTATCCCATTAAGCACAAGAGGGCGGAGAGATCTGTACAACTGCTTGTACAAAGAATAAGAGCCGGTAGTAAGGTTGGGAGAGTTAGTATGGAGCACACAGTTGTATTAATCGAAGTTTGCTTGAAACCAAGTAAGAGAGCCGAATGGATTGCTCCTATACATAAAAAGAGCAAAGTTCCTACCCCAAACATACCATAATCCGTACAAGAGAATGAGGAGTTATAAAAGACTTGTAAAGCAGGGATACAGCATAATAATCCAATCATATGAAAAAACCAATAAGATAGAAGTTTTACGCGCAAGCTTTTAGCAAATAAGCCAGTAATCAACCAAAGATCTAGCGTGCCATCTTCAAAATCTGCGGCATAGAAACGGTCAGTGCTCTGCATAGTTACAAGAACAATACAAAGCCAGATTAAACCCGTATGGATTAGGGGTAAACCATCCCAACCAATTGATAAACATAAGCAGGCGGCTGCATTTAAGAAGATAAAAAAGAGAAAAGGGGTAAGTATAGTAATTGCGGAAATTTGATATTGCGCCATTATCATTTTTTATTCAATCTAATTTTTTTTTTGAATCGATTTTTATTGCAAATTAGTACCATACTATTTAAAACCCAGTACATAAACAAAATAGACCGATTGTTGCTTGGGATGGGATAAGTAATCTTGTTCAGTATGCTCGAAGGGGTATCTGCATCAACAAAAGCAGTGATGGGTAACTTAAGGTTGTAAGCCTCATGGATTGCATATTCATTGTTATTTGGGTCTAACACAACAAGTAAGTTCGGTCGATGTTGCTTGCGAAGATATTGAAAAAGCCTTCGACTCTTTCTCAATCGTGGGAAAGTATCACATACTGCTTGAAATTGACCAATGATTGGCGAGTTTATACGATCCCCTGTTGTAGGAGAAAAAAAAACAATTGTTTTTTTAATTTGTTTCCAATTTGTTAGAATGCCCCCAGTCCACTGATCAACAACAGCGCTATGACCAAAGTTCTTAGTGATGAATAATGTAAAGTTGTTTAACTCTGGTTTTGTGTTTAAGAAGAGGATATGGTGTCTCTTTCTAGACAACACATTTAAAAATTGAAACATATGTCTGCAACACTGTAAGGTTTGTGATAAATCAAAAATACTGCTTTCATTTCGAAAGCCGCGTATATACGAAAACATTGCTGGGTTTGCTTCTTTTTTGCCTTTATGAGCCTTAGCCTGTAGAAGTCTTTTTAAAATTTTTTGAGATTCTTGCATATTAAAATAATTAATAAGTACCCTTTGCCCTTCCAATGCTTTGGGGCTGTTGCCCCCCCGCTGCGCCGAAAAAAAAGTCTTTCTTTTTTTTGTTCCACTCCCCTTTAGAGGAAGCGAAGCAGGGGGCAACAGCCCCATCAGTGACTTTGTTCAAGAAAAAATTGTTTGACTTGGTTCATTCCTAGAGTCTTAATCTTCTGTTTGGGTAGCTCAGTTGGTTAGAGCAAAGGACTGAAAATCCTTGTGTCGGTGGTTCAAGTCCACTCCCAGACAATAATGAGGGTCACTGATAATTTCTCCCCAAATAAAATAGCATCGCTTTGCTAGGGGGGATCTTACCCCTTTTTAGCTTCACTCTTTTACGGCAATGACTGCATTGGTGCATTGTAGGAAGAAGAAGATAAAAGCCTTCCGAAATCAATTCTTTTAAGAATAAGCGCGGGGTTGAGATGGGGTAGACGTATGAGCATAGAGCCATTAATGGGGCTGTTGCCCCCTGCTTCACTTTAATCTCCATAAGATAGTGGAGCGAAGCAAAAAAAGAATCTTTTTTTTCAGCGAAGAGCCAGTTCCTTACGGGGATTGGAGCGAAGCCGTGGGCGCTAGCCCAAGGAGCGAAGCAAAAAATGTCTTTTTTTATTTCATTGGGGGCACTCACGTGCCCCACTGTGTTCCACTCCCTAACGGGAGCGAAGCAGGGGGCGTTAGCCCCATTAGCGATTTCATTGGTGGCACTCACGTGCCCCACTGTGCTCCACTCCCTAACGGGAGCGAAGCAGGGGGCGTTAGCCCTATTAGTGATTTCATTGGTGGCACTCACGTGCCCCACTGTGTTCCAAAAAACGTATTTTTTGACTGTGTTCCACTTCTTTTTGCAAGTGATTTCATTCGTGGGCTCTCGCCCAAAAAGTGTAGTAAAAAAAAACTCTCTTTTTTAACGTAGCTAACGGGCCTCAACCCCCTCAATAAAAAATTCATTTTCTATAGGGCCAAACGCAGATTTGCATGCCCCACTGAATCGTTTCCTACTTACTTGGTTGGATTTTTACGCCTTACTGCATTCCAAAAATTTGAAATTTTTGATTTGGGAAAAGTGAGCTTTCCCGCTTGGCTCATTTCACTAGCAAAGTCGCTCTCTAAAAAAAATGGACTTGAACTTATAAGCGCATAGCTGGGGAATCATACTCCCCAAAGAAAAGATCTATGCTCTATCTTTTTTGAAGGCATCTCAATTATGTATTTACTTATTGTTACTTTACCTTTGCTAGGCTGTGCTACATCAGCCCTTTTTGGGCGCTTTCTAGGGTCTCGTGGGGCTGCAATTGTAACCACAAGTTGCGTAGGCACAAGCTTTCTTTTCAGCTTAGTTGCCTTCTACGAGGTTGCCTTAGTTGGATCTGCTTGCACTCTGCAATTTGCTCCGTGGTTTGATTCAGAGATGTTTGATGCATCTTGGGGGTTTCTTTTTGACAGTCTAACCGTAGTGATGCTTATTGTGGTCACACTTGTGAGTACACTTGTGCACACGTATTCAATATCATACATGTCAGAAGACCCTTTTCTACCCCGGTTTATGTGTTACTTATCAATCTTTACCTTCTTTATGCTTATGTTGGTAAGCGCAGACAATCTCATCCAAATGTTCTTAGGATGGGAAGGTGTAGGCCTTGCATCTTACTTACTTATTAATTTTTGGTTTACAAGACTTCAAGCAAACAAAGCTGCAATTAAGGCAATGCTTGTGAACAGAGTAGGCGACTTCGGCTTAGCTCTTGGGATTATGAGTTGCTTTTTAGTCTTTCAAAGTGTTGATTATCATGTATTGTTTGCAGTTGCAAATGAATGGGCTATGAAAGAGTCTTTAGCTCCTGAATCTTTTGTGTTTTGTAATATGCATGTCGACGCTCTTTCCGCAATTTGTTTGTTATTGTTTGTAGGCGCTGTTGGGAAATCAGCCCAAATAGGACTTCATACTTGGTTGCCAGATGCTATGGAGGGGCCCACTCCTGTTTCTGCACTCATTCATGCTGCCACAATGGTGACCGCAGGTGTATTCTTAATTGCCCGTTGTTCCCCCTTATTCGAATACGCGCCAAATGCTTTAGTTGTTGTGACCTGTATGGGTGCTATGACCGCTTTCTTTGCAGCAACAACTGGGATTCTTCAAAATGACTTAAAAAGAGTCATAGCTTATTCAACTTGTAGCCAACTAGGATATATGGTTTTTGCTTGTGGGATTTCAAATTATGCAGTAAGTATTTTTCACCTTATGAACCATGCTTTTTTTAAAGCCTTGCTATTCTTAAGCGCCGGCTCTGTCATTCATGCAATGTCGGATGAGCAAGATATGCGTAAGATGGGCGGGTTGAACCAAGTCTTACCTTTCACTTATGCTATGATGCTTATTGGAAGCTTAGCACTGATTGGTTTTCCCTTCTTAACGGGTTTTTATTCAAAAGATGTTATTCTTGAATTAGCTTATACCAAATATACAATAAGCGGACATTTTGCATTTTGGCTCGGAAGTCTCTCTGTTCTATTTACATCTTATTACTCATTTCGGCTACTATTCTTAACTTTTTTGGAGAATACAAATGCTTTCAAGCAAGATATAAAGAATGCTCATGATGCACCACCTCTAATGGCAGCACCCTTAATTGTGCTAGCATTTGGAAGCTTATTCGTAGGCTATCTATGCAAAGATATGATGATTGGCTTAGGCACAGATTTTTGGGGGCAATCAATCTTTGTATTGCCTGACAATTCAAATCTAAGTGAGTCTGAGTTTTCCACACCACAGATCGTTAAATTGATCCCTTTGCTATTGAGTACCCTAGGGGCTGGCATTGCTTATTGGATTAACAATCATAAAAATTCATTTGTATACAACTTGAAGACCAGCTCTTTAGGAAGCCGTTTCTATACTTTTTTAAACAAGCGTTGGCTGTTTGATAAAGTATTGAATGAATTTGTGGCACAATCGGTCTTACGATTTGGCTATTCAATAAGCTTTGTGACCTTGGATAAGGGTGTTATTGAACTCTTAGGCCCTTACGGGATTGCAACCACTATGCGTACTTTGAGCAAACGGACAAGCGGGTTGCAAAGTGGTTTGATTTATCACTACGCTTTTATTATGTTAATTGGGCTTACAGTCTTGATTACTTTTATAGGCCTTTGGGATATTGTATCATTTTGGGTAGATAGCCGCCTGTTTTTAATCTTTTTTTGTACTTTTTTATTTTTGCCGCAGCGAAGTTAAATAATCAAAAAACGATCGAACAGAGCACAAGAATAGCAATAGAACGCATAAAGTAGGGGGTAATAATCTCTTAAAGTTACCCCCCTCCTCTTTGAGTGGTACGCAATAGAGTACGCCAGCCTTAAAAACGTAGTTCAAAGTTTGTTTTTTTTGAAAAAGAATGGGGGGTTAGTGCCCTCATTTCTTCGCTCTAATCCCCTCCGTGGAGCGAAGAGCCTCTCCCCGAAGGGGATTGGAGCGAAGCCGTGGGCACTAGCCCAAGGAGCGAAGAGCCTCTCCCCGAAGGAGATTGGGGCGAAGCAAAAAAAAAGATTTTTTTTCAGCCCAGCAGGGGGCGACAGCTCTATTAGTGGCTCTTCGCTCCCCGTAAGGAATTCGTCTTTCTGTGTTCATACACAGTTCTTTTTCTATTGGGTAGATAGTGCCTTCTCCAATGGGGTACATTCCCTACGCTACAGTGTTCTAGTAGTTTGCTGCTACAGCTGTGCTCGAAAAAAGAGTCTTTTTTTACCAGACTTTTGGCTTTGTTTGCTGTTTGTATAGAAGCACCCGTTGTGGTCACCGAATCTACAAACCCACTTATGAATGTATTTAACAACCTTAGTACCTTAATCTTTCTCCCGCTGTTAGGAGCAATCTTACTCGTCTTTGTTCCTAACAACATAAGGCTAATCCGACAGATTGGTCTAATTTTTGCACTTCTTGCTTTTATTTATTCTTTATTCTTTTGGGTTCGATTTGATAACTCAACCGCACACTTTCAATTTGTTGAACAAATGAACTGGTTGCCGAGTTCAAACATTCAGTTGTATATTGGAATCGATGGCATTTCTTTATTCTTTATCTTATTAACAACCTTTTTAATTCCTATATGCATGTTAGCAGGATGGTCAAGCATTCAAAATTATAGAAGAGAGTTTATGATTGCATTCTTAGTATTAGAAGCTCTTATGATTGCTGTGTTTTGTATGCTCGATTTACTTCTTTTTTATGTTTTTTTTGAGAGTGTGCTTATCCCTATGTTTTTGATTATTGGGGTGTGGGGGTCACGAGAAAGAAAGATACGGGCGGCTTATCAATTTTTTTTATATACATTGTTTGGATCCGTTTTTATGCTGCTAGGCATTCTTTTTCTTTTCTTTCAAACAGGTACTACAGACATACAAATCTTATATACGACTGAATTCAGCGAACGCCGTCAGATCTTGTTATGGCTTGCTTTCTTTGCTTCGTTTGCGGTAAAAGTACCAATGGTTCCAGTTCATATATGGTTGCCAGAAGCCCATGTTGAAGCACCAACCGCAGGCTCTGTGATTTTAGCTGGGATTCTACTCAAATTAGGCACATACGGTTTCTTACGTTTCTCTATTCCAATGTTTCCCGATGCTACGCTTTATTTTACGCCACTGATCTTCACACTCTCTGTGATTGCAATTGTATACACCTCCTGTACTACACTGCGCCAGGTTGATTTAAAAAAGATTATTGCGTACTCATCTGTGGCTCATATGAATTTTGTAACCATCGGTTTGTTTAGCCTCAATCCCCAAGGAATTGAAGGAAGCTTGATGTTAATGTTAAGCCATGGATTTGTATCGTCTGCGCTTTTTTTATGCGTAGGTGTGCTCTATGACCGCCATCACACAAGGCTTGTTCGTTATTACGGAGGATTAGCAAGTACAATGCCAGTCTTTTGCGCAATATTCTTGTTCTTTACGTTGGCGAATATGAGCCTGCCTGGAACAAGTAGTTTTGTAGGCGAATTTTTGATTCTTGTAGGTGCTTTCCAAAGCAATACATTTGTTGCGACTCTTGCTGCAACAGGAATGGTGCTAGGAGCAGCCTATTCTTTATGGCTTTACAATCGTGTAGCTTTTGGAAATTTAAAGCCTCACTTTCTTGCCACCTACTCTGATTGTAACAGAAGAGAATTTTTTATGTTCTTACCTTTTGTAATTGTTGTAATTTGGATGGGAATTTATCCTCAAATATTTCTCGACACTATGCATGATTCGGTCATGCATTGTATTGAACACAGCCGTATATAATGAAGAATCAAAGAGGTTATAATTGGGGGGATGAGCCAATTTTGAGAGAAACAGGCTCAAAAAGGTGCTCTCGCCCCCCTTTATCCACCGGATTTTTTTCACCTCCTCTGCCTTCTACTCCCTCTAGAGAGCGAAAAGCCACTAACGGGGCTGTTACGCCCATCTTCGCTGAAAAAAAAGAATCTTTTTTTTGCTCCGCTTCCCGGAGGGGAGTGGAACACAGTCAAAAAAGACATTTTTTGGAACACAGTGGGGCACGTGAGTGCCACCAATGAAATCACTAATGGGGCTAACGTCCCCTGCTTCGCTCCTAAAAAGAAGTGGAAGACGGTCAAAAAATACGTTTTTTGGAATGAAATCACTAATGGGGCTAACGCCCCCTGCTTCGCTCCCGTTAGGGAGTGGAACAAGGTGGGGGGCGGTCGCCCCACCAGTGATTTTATTGCTGGTACTGACGTACCCCACTTTCTTCAAAAAAATGTCTTTCTTTCCTTTCGTCCACTTCGTACTGGGAGCGAAGCAGAGGGCGTTAGCCCCATTAGTGATTTCATTCCACTTCTTTTTGGAAGTGATTTCATTCCACTTCTTTTTGGAAGTGATTTCATTCCACTTCTTTTTGGAAGTGATTTCATTCCAACTCAAAAAAATTGGTGAGCATAGCCTCGTTGGAAGGATTCCTAAGTTGCACCCCTCCTTTTCATTGGGTGGTTATCGCCTCTCCAATAAGACGCACGCCCTTGTGCTCAAAAAAAGAGTCTTTTTTTGTTGCGATAGTTGGAATAGCGGGCATAACGGTGCAACTCACTACTTGCAATTTTATTCAACTTAGGCCTATAGTTTAACTGGTAGAGCACACCGCTCATAACGGTGAATGTGTAGGTTCGAGCCCTACTAGGCCTAGTCTATTTTTTAAAAGTTTATAAGAGAGAAGATTCCAATTGAATTGAAAGAAATGCAATCGGATGATTGAATGAAAGAATTAGAAGAGTCCTATTTTTATTAGACGCATAGCCTGCCGTTGTTCTCAATTGGTAGAAGAATCTTGTTCTTTTTTCACATAGCCATAGTTCTCATTCTTTATATGCCGGTAAAGCGCCTGCTTTTTAATCAATTGACTAAGATTTTTGTAACGCCTTTTGTCAAGGTGTTAAGATAAAAAATCTACCTTTTTTTATTTTCGTTGAATAAAGGGAATGCTTTGATAGAAAAATAGAAAGTTTTTATAAAGCGCGCAAATCAATGAAAGCCAATCATCATAATCTGTTTTATCACTCTATTTTGTTGCGTTTTCATTTAACTTTTGATTTTTTTACTGAGCGTCATCCCCATTCGCTTTGTTGTGGATATGAAGGTGTAGCTGGGTATAGCAAAAAGCGATTTAGCTCGGTAGTTAGCGTTACACCCCGTAACAACCTATACATTTTTCTTTTTTAAACGTCATGTGATATTTTAAGTAGCTTTATTGCTTTGTGCAAAAATTCATACCCGGCCGATTTTATAGGCGGGATTACTACGCTTTTAAAGATAGGTACGTGCTCCAACCACCCCCAGCCTCTCAAAGGTCACCTGAGTATGTTCATAATAGATGTAAAGTACGCTCTCTATGAAAAAGCCTGTCTTTTTGCACCTTTTTTTGACAAAGCCCAGGTCTAGTTGCTTATTGCAGGCATCTAAAAATAGAAAATAGAATCTCTTAAGGCCTAAGGGCTTTGCTCTAATTCTATTATAATGCCGAATGAAATGATGAAATAAGCGGCCGCTTCCCTCTACTAAATCCTACGGAATAAGGTTAGCAAAGTCCAAAATATTATTGAATAGCAAAAAATCATCGATACCTTTCTATTGGCTTGGCAATACAATTTTTTTGGCCGCAACATCATACTTTACAAATGCATAGATTCGATACTTCTGCGCTATTTGGACATTTAGGTTTTGCTCTTGGTCGGGGTCAAAGCAGATATAATACCTACGATGAGGTTTCGTTAAGGGTGCTAGGTCATCAATAAGGCCTACCCTCTTGCCGTTGCAAACCCCAGAAAGGCTCAAGCCGCCCTGCCGTGCTGTAAGAGATAGGCAGCTTTCTTCGCTCTCTTAGTAATTATGACCGGAATTGAGGGCTCGTTTATGAACCTCGCCCCAGAAACATGATTTTTCAGCGTGCCCCAAAAAGAGAGCTTGGGACTTGGCTCACTTTGGCGCTCAATACTTCGCCGTTTTGCCCCGCACAACAATAGGCTCATTAGGCTTGAATTAGCCAAATGCTCTAGGCTCCCCCGTTTACAGTTTTACGCCATTTATAAACCAGCCTGAGCTTATTTTGTAGTTCCACCTAAATTGCTTAAAAATATCGTTGGATGAATCAAGGCTTTGTACATTTGCATAAATGAAGGCGTCAGCAATACCGCTTCGACCACTCTTCGAAATGCTTTCTTAAATGTTTATTGATTCTATAGTGTTCTTGTCTACTTTTGATTGTATTATTTTTCATTTTTATTCGGTTTTTAGTTTTTTTAGAATTCATTTGACTTTATTCCCATCCCCCATGTAAGCAAGGGTGCAAAAAAGGAGTATTTTTATAAAAGTCTTAAAATACATTGATACCTTGCTGTTACTACAAATAAACGGGTCTTTCCTAAACAAAGGTTCAACTTCAAAGAATTAATAATGCTACCTTAATTATACCTATGTTTGTAGCTGAGGGAATCATAAAGAAGCAATTATTGGTGTGAACACAAGGAAAAAATAGCAAACTTTTGGAGTGCAGAGTATCCTCATAGGGAATTGAAGCGAGGAGCCACACTTTATAAAGTGTGGCAAGCAGTAGGGGGCAGCAGTTTTATTAACGTTCTTTTTTTTTTTTTCTCTTTTCGGCTTTGTAGCTACCAATTTCAATTACAGATGCGAATTCCACGGCAGCCTCTCATTAGCCCTCGACCTCATTGAAAATCTAACGGGGGTTATTTTATTTGTTGACCTATACAATCTCGTTTTTTCTGCTATTCCTTGGACTATTCCTACTTGTATAATATATAATTTGAGCAGAATTTAGACTCTTCCTAGTCTGCCAATAAGCATGGTCACTGTCTCTTCGGTCTATTGAAGAGATCCAAAAGCTCAGCCTAAGATTCAAAATAAGGACTAATCTCCTCTAGGCACAAAACAGTCAATAATTCAGGATTTATTTTGGGAAAAGCTTTACAAATTATTTGGCTCACTTCTTTAAGTTTGCTTTTTTGAATTCAATCGTTTAGCTTCTTTTCTCTAATTTGCCAAACATGGGTTTTAAGGCGTTTGAATTCTAAAATCAAATGATTTACAAGATTTATTCTTTGCTGTAACTATACAGATCAAATAAACTTATCATAAGATTCAACCCTGTGAAGGGAGGGCTCTGCAATATGAATAGAGTGAATTCTATAATTCTTTTAATAAATCAAAGGTTGCGAGAGCCCCTAGAAAAACGGGTTTAGAATACGAATAAGATTAGGAAAGCCATCATTAGAGCGAAAAGAGCAATAGCTTCGGTTAATGCGAATCCTAAGATTGCATACCCAAACAACTGCTTCGCCAATGAAGGATTTCTAGCAACTGAAGTGATTAGAGAACTAAACACATTTCCAATGCCAACTGCTGCTCCGGCTAATGCAATAGTTGCACAGCCTGCTCCGATTAATTTTGCTCCTTCTAACATTTGAATTTTTTTATTGTGAAATTTTTTAAACAATGACCTTTGATTGGTTCCACTTAGCTTGTTTAATTAAGAAACGAACTCTCCATCCATAATTGAAAATAGACAGATGAAAAATCGACAGCAGAGAGGCTATACCCCACCTTATACACGCTTTTTCATCCATCGGCCCGTCGGTATTACTATAACCTGGATCTTTAGTCCTGTCATATGCTCTACGAAATTCGCAGATAGTGTGCAACAAACAAGTCTTGTCCGATGGGTCTAATGACCGAATATACAAAGTAGCGAAGAAATAAAGAGCAAGTAGCAGTTTGAATAAAAAAAAACGCGAGAGGTAGGGTGTAAGTAACAAAAAAGAGTTAAAGCACTAATGCACACCAAAAAACACAAAGAGATTACAAACTTACTGCACACAAAGAATTCAATTTGGGATCTGACGTCAACAATTGTCCTTAAAAGCCTACTTTTTAATATGGGTTCAACCGCCGATGCAGGCAAAGAATTGAAAGAATAGCCTACGAGATTGGAAATGATGAATGCCAACGCGTAGAGCATCAAATAGTGTATTTAAGCCCACAGGCTTAGAATCCTTATAGTGCAACATAACAGGGGTAAACAAAGTCCGTAAGCTATAAATAGAGCATGGGGTTTTAGTTGAATCATTTGAAGCATTTTAAGAGATCCTTTAGCTAGTAAAGCTTGCAAAAAAATTGACAATTGCGCTTCGAATTGGATTCAGATATGAATAGTCTTTGGCTTGCAGAGCCTCTAGCTCTTCAGGCTCTGCGAGCACCTTATTTTCATTACAGGTTTTCATATACTCACGAAAGTCTTTCATTTTCAAATCTTGGTTATGAAGCACATCAATCACCTCAATGATTTGGCACAAACAGAGGGGAAAATGCGCTTTTATTAACAAAAGAATGGATCGGCCTTTCTTTTGTTTTACAATCTGATCCATCTCGTCAAGAAAAGAATCGCCCACCAAATTTTTTGTTCTTTTCCTAACCCATTCAAAGCGGGACAAGGTAAAAACCTGCGTTGCACTTTCTGTTAAGAACATGTAAAAGCCGTAGATTGTTGAATAAACTAGCCTTAAAGCAGGAGAGCCCCAAAACCCAAGTGAGGAGTTAAGACAAATGAATAAGAAGGTAGCTAAAAGAAGAAAAAAAACATACCCTACTTTGTTTTGAAAAAAAAAGCGTGTAACATAAAAAGAGATCTGAACCTCAAAACGTGCTACAATAGCAATCAAAGAAAGGAGTGAGGTAAAAAAGTTGTTCATAGGAGTCCAACGACAAATTTTCTATTCCAATGGGTTGAGATTAGTACGCAAAAGCTTCGTGCCTTTCAGCACTTGCACCATGCGCCTATTAAGGTGAGAGTCTTTCACCGATTCTAAGAACTTGTATAGAGAAAGGTTTCCCGCTTATATGCTTTCAGCAGTTCTCCCGTGCAAACGTGGCTTCCTGGCGATGCCGCTGGTGCGACAGTCAGTACACTAGAGGTTTACCTGCCCCGGTCCTCTCGTACTAAGGGCAGCGCCTCTCAATTCTTTTTTTCATCAACAGCGCACAATGGGCCACCTTTTTAAGGAGAGGCCCTGCAGCTATGATGTTCCTCCAACGGTAGATAGGAACCAAACTGTCTCACGACGTTCTAAACCCAACTCACGTACCACTTTCATCGGCGAACAACCGAACCCTTGGGAGCTTCTTCACCCCCAGGATGTGATGAGTCGACATCGAGGTGCCAAACGACCCCGTCGATATGGGCTCTTGGGGGTCATTAGCCTGTTATCCCCGGCGTACCTTTGATTCGTTGAGCGAGGGCCCTTCCACACGGGGCCCCCGGATCACTATGGCCGACTTTCGTCTCTGTTCGACTTGTAGGTCTTACAGTCAGGCAAGCTTGTACCATTACGCTCTACAGCTGCGCGCAAGCACAGCTTGAGCTTACCTTCACACTTCTCCGTTACTCTTTAGGAGAACCCCTCCCCAGGGAAACTACCAACTATGCAAGGTCCTACATTTTTATAGTTAGACCCCCCCAGAATAAAGGATGGTATTTCACGATCCCAATTTTATGGTCCCACCTATTCTACACATCATACCGGGGTGGCCAGTGCAAAGCTATAATTATAGTCGACAGGGGATCTCTCACCCCGTCGCTAATTCAGAACCGTACGTGACGATCTCTCGTCATACGGCTCCTTGCCTAACATTGTCAAGTCGCCTTTGCCTCTGTTTTGCCGTTCACTTGGCTTCTTTTTGATCATGGCAGTGCAGGTGAAGCGCTTGAAGGTTTTCATAATGGTCTTTCCCACCTTCTTTTTTGGGATTGATATGGTCGACCTCTATGAGATCCAAAGGAGAAAAATAGAGAGAACAATAAGCGCAGCGCCCTTTTTGTCGTTGTATTAGATTTTGGAGAGAGACTCTCCGATCCGCAATGTCGCGTCTTCGCAATACCCAGTAAATCCAATTCCCGTCATAGGGGCTCGATTTTCCCGCGACTTTCGTATGTCTTACTATGGCTGTTTCGGCAAAATACTGAAGCTGAGTGGAGGGCTTAGTCTCTACACATGCTGTATTTGGGGCAGAGCTCTTTCTTTTTAGTAAAGGCTTTTCTATAGCAATGCCAAACCTTAGCCGATTTCTACCACCATAAGTTGACCGATGTAAGTATCTATGTCGAACCCACTCTCTTCTCTGTCTTGGATGCTTTCTGCGTGCCCACTTCATAAGCATTTCCATAAGCTTCTTGTCCATAGAAGTGAATGTGTCTTTACTCGCCACAGTTCTGTAATAATTGCTCCAGCCTTTTATAATTGGGTTGAGCGTCCGAACCAGTATCCTTACATCGCGGGTTCGTCGCAATACTTTTCGAATCTCTCTGAAAACTTTTGACATACTATCAGGGTGAGGCCTGAAATATGTTTTGTACCCAGACTTCCTCTTTCCTTCTTCAGGTGTCCCTACCAAATAGTTTCGTATCCAGAACCCGAGAAACTTGAATCCTGGTCGTATTCCTTCGTAGGTGTAGAGGGTATGTCTAAGGCAGGTCTTTTCGGGATGTAGCTCGAGTCCGATTGGCAGGAGCCATTCGCTTATCTTTGTTTTTGCTTCCTGAATCCTCTCGAGCTCCGGGTGTAACACTATAAAGTCGTCTGCATATCGAACCACTGTTAAGCGGCTTCGGCGCCCAGCCTTTGAAAGTATTGTGCCACCAGGGTTGTAAGCGCGAATTGATTGTATCCATTCTCCTAGCATATCTTCCAAGCCGTGAAGAGCCACGTTCGCAAGGAAAGGGGAAAGAACCCCCCCTTGAGGCGTGCCTGCTTTAGGGAAGAGAGTCTCTCCTGCGCCGTCAATTATGCCCGCTTTCAACCAGGCTTTTACTTGACGTTGCATGCTTGGGTACGTATTCAATTTTGAGAGTAAAAAATCATGGTTCATACGATCAAAGCATTTGCGAATGTCGGCGTCTAGCACGTACTTTGGCTTTTTATTAATAGACGAGTGGATGGCTTCTATCGCATCATGGGCGCTTCTTCCCGGACGGAATCCGTAGTTGTTTGGTTCAAATCTAGCTTCCCATTCGGGCTCTAGGGCTAACAGAAGCAGTGCTTGTTTTGCTCTGTCTTTTATTGTAGGGATGCCTAAGGGGCGCAACTCTGTACTATTTGCTTTCGGAATCCACACCCTTCTAACCTTGTCTGATTGCCCATCGATCCGTATGTCTTTGGCGAGTTCCCAACGTTTTGTTGGGGATAGATTTTTGACCTTATCAACCCCTGCTGTTTTCTTTCCCTTGTTGTCTTGAGTGACACGTCGGACTGCAAGAAGCTTGGCATCGAAAAGATTTGTCAAGACGTTTTGCAGCTTGTGTACATTCTCTCCTTTCAATGTTCGTCTATATATCTGTTTTTGTATCCTGTAGACCCGTTTGCTAATCTCTTTCCAGTTTAATTGAGCCCAACGGGTTTTCATCTTGCTAACTTCATGGTTAATTTCAAGCATATTGAGATAGTTGATTTGATATTTAGACGTGGCATGAGCACGTGGGCTTATTCTACCTTTCTTTTGATAGACATTTGCTTCTTGCTCAATCTTACTCCTAGTCACCATATGGCGGGTAGCCTGCTCCAAAAGAAGGGGTTGGTGAGATGACTAGGGTTTCCTCGTTCCATTCTATCATTCTTAGACTGTAAGAGCCTAAACTTTACACCGGAGACGCTTTGGGATCTCTTGTGGTCTTCACACACCGCAAGCCTGGTCTCTGCCCGTTATTCCGGACGCGGGGAACCTTAGAGGGCGAAATGACTCCCCACAAATGAGGAGGATTTTCGCCTTCTAAGCAAGGAGTATTTGCTCCCCCGCTTCGTGCTGACGGCGCTTCAATCATCTAGTTTGCTATCGCTGCTCTTCAGCATCTTTGCTCGGAATTCGTCGAGGCATAACTCCCTTTGCCCCTTCTTCCCTTCTCTCCCGGCTTCAGACCTCAGTTTACCACACTGACGCCTGCGGGAGACGCTGTTACCCCGATCCAGGGGAGGGGGACTCTCACCCCCATGATAGAATAGTTCAACCACTTGATCACTGATTTTCGCTTCAAGTAGGTGCTTACGATCGATATCCTCTCCTTGTTCTCAGCACTTGCTAGGCCGAGGTCAGAGTTGTATTTCTTCTCGCAAGAACGAGTCGCACGTAAAGGTGCACGGGGTCTTACCGTCTAGCCGCTGGTACTCCGCATCTTCACGGAGAATTCAAATTCACTGGGCTCACCTTGGAGACAGCGGGGCAGTCGTGACACCATTCATGCAGGACGTTAATTATACGTCAAGGAATTTCGCTACCTTAGGACAGTTAGAGTTACTGCCGCCGTTTACTGGGGCTTTCATTCGAAGCATACTTACCTCTCCTATTCACCTTACAGCACCGGGCAGGTGTCAGACTCTATACATCGTATCGATACTTTGCAGAGTCCTGTGTTTTTAATAAACAGCCGCCACCCCCTATTCTGTGCCACTCTCTCTTGAGAGCCCTCCTTCTCCCGAAGTTACGGAGTGATTTTGCCGAGTTCCTTCAAGGTGATTGCCCCAACGCCTTAGTATTCTCTACTTGTTCACCTGTGTCGGTTTGGGGTAAGGTATAGTTGTGGCTGGAGTTGTTTCTAGGAAAAGGATTGTCTCCAATCAAATCACTCCTGCAAGGCGCGGTTGCCGCGTATTCTGTATCAGAAAAATGATTGAGCGCAGAGCTCCACTCCCCGGAGAGGAGCGAAGCAATCTCTTCGTCGCTTCCAGCCTACCCATCGATCAATGCTCTTCAGCATGAAACTTAGGGGCCTTATTGACTCATTGCAGATTGACTGAACAATGAAACCCTTGAACTTTCGGCGATAATGCTTTGCACATTATTAATCGTTACTTATGTCAGCATTCTCACTTCTAATGCCTCCAGCATCTCTTACGAGTTGCCTTCGCAGGGCTTATAGAACGTTTTGCTACCAATTGAATGGGGTCGTAAATCGGTGCAATTCGTAAGAATCTTATTCCTTCCCCCGCTTCAATTCCGTTGCTTCGGTGAATCACTTGAGCCCCGGTTCATTTTAGGCGCCGCTAAGCTAGACCAGTGAGCTGTTACGCTGTCATAATAGGATGGCTGCTTCCAAGCCCACCTCCCGGTTGTAATCGCCTAGCGACCACCTTTTCCACTAAGTGATTGCTTTGGGACCTTAGCATACGATCTGGGCTGTTTCCCTTTTGACCTTGGACCTTATCACCCAAAGTCTGTCTGCTTTCAGCTTATGGCCTCTATTCTGTGAAGAATAGGGCGCTGTATTGTTTGTAGGTATTCGGAGTTTCCTTGGGATCGGTCAAGCTTTGGGCCACCCTAGCCCATCGAGTGCTCTACCCCCTACAAACACTATTGCTGAAGAACGCTCTACCTAAATAGATTTCGCAAAAAACCAGCTATCTTCGATTTTGATAGGCCTTTCACCCCTAGCCACAGGTCATTTCATACTTTTGCCACAGTAACGAATTCGGTCTTCCACGTGCTGTCGGGCGCCGCTTCAACCTGCCCATGGCTAGCTCAATCGATTTCGGGTCCAATCCTTACAACTGGCATGGTTTCTCATTGCGCCTACACTTTAGAGCTTAAGCTTGCTGTAAAGATTGACTCGCTGACCCATTATACAAAAGGTACGCTGTAAGCAATTGAGAATGTATGAAAGCCAATCCTGGCCTTCACTCATGCACTGCCCAAGATGGCAATTGCCTTCAACTGATTGTCTGCATTGGATTTCAGATCTTTTCACCCTCTTTCCAGAGTTTTTTTCACCTTTCCCTCGCGGTACTATTGCACTATAGGTCAGAAGGATTACTTTGCTTGGAGGGTGGTCCCCCCTCAAATAAAATGAGCTCCAATCCCCTACGGGTATGGGCTCTTTGCTCATTCAAGATTAGTAAATCTTCAAGTGATTCAACCCTTACAGGGCTGTGACCTTCTATGGCAAGGCTTCTCAGCCTCTTAAGGGGTTGAATAAGAGCTAGCAATGTCCGCGTTCGCTCGCCACTACTTACGGAGTCTCGGTTGATTTTTTTTTCCTTTGGTTACTTAGATGTTTCAGTTGGCCAAGTAGTCTGTCGAAAATTCCACCCTTCGGTTTCTGATCGACGCATGCGGTTTCCCGATGGGAGATCCGTAGGTCTTAGGGCATCACCTGTTCTACGGCTTTTCGAGCTTTAGTTCGTCCCTTCTTTTCCTTTCTGCCGAGGCATCCATCCAATGCATTTGATTTGAGGTGCACAGCTAACGCAATACACTTCGATTTTGTTTTGCTTTCTTTTACTCTGTTAAAAAAAAAGAGTTTGAATAAAAATGGGTAGCTTATGGGAGACTCTTTTGATCCAGTTCAGCTGAAAATGCGAGAATAGGTAGAAAGAA